GATTTTCTTTTTTTTTCGGTATGCCGCTCCGCGAGCTTCGAGTGCCACTTAGAGCGGAGCGAAAACAAAGCAACAAACAATCTTCGATTTCTTTTTTGAGGAAATCTTTTGATTGCGTATTGAATATAGATCCATGTCTTTCTTGTTCCACTAGCAAGGACAAAATTATCACATGTCCGTTTTGTTATTACAACCTTCTTTTTTGATGTCAAAGACCAGAAGCTACGCGCAAATTCTCATTGGATCTTGGTTGTTCTTAACAGCGATGGCTATTCATTTAAGTCTTTGGGTAGCACCACTAGATCTTCAACAAGGTGGAAATTCTCGTATTCTCTATGTACATGTTCCTGTGGCTCGGATGAGTATTCTAGTTTATATCGTTACGGCTATAAACACTTTCTTGTTCCTATTAACAAAACATCCTCTTTTTCTTCGCTCCTCCGGAACCGGTACAGAAATGGGTGCTTTTTCTACGTTGTTTACCTTAGTTACTGGGGGGTTTCGGGGAAGACCCATGTGGGGCACCTTTTGGGTGTGGGATGCTCGTTTAACTTCTGTATTCATCTCGTTCCTTATTTACCTGGGTGCACTGTGTTTTCAAAAGCTTCCTGTCGAACCGGCTCCTATTTCAATCCGTGCTGGACCGATCGATATACCAATAATCAAGTCTCCAGTCAACTGGTGGAATACATCGCATCAACCTGGGAGCATTAGCCGATCTGGTACATCAATACATGTTCCTATGCCCATTCCAATCTTGTCTAACTTTGCTAACTTCCTCTTCTCAACCCGTATCTTCTTTGTTCTGGAAACACGTCTTCCTATTCCATCTTTTCTCGAATCTCCTTTAACGGAAGAAATAGAAGCTCGAGAAGGAATACTAAAACCTAGTTCACTCGCTGAGTCTCGTCGCATCCATGGCTGAATGGTTAAAGCGCCCAACTCATAATTGGCGAATTCGTAGGTTCAATTCCTACTGGATGCACGCCATTCAGTTCCCATCTGTGAAGTAAAGAACGTCAACTCGAACTGCACTAGGTTGAGTTACTGAACACTAACATAAACTCACTGCCCGGGAAGTAGGCCGATCAGGCCCAAGCTTCGTCTTAAGACAAGAGGGGAGAATCTCTATTATCCTATAAAAGAAATTCTGTGTGAGCCTTTGCTTCTCATTTCTGTTAGAAAGGTGTAAAAGAGTTTTCATTTTCATTATTGAGCCAATCGTTCTATGCTTTATCTTTCTTTCTGCCTTCAGTGGATACGTTTATATGGCCCTTTTCTCGTTAAGGCGTAATAGGAAGGTAACATTGGTTGTCTCATCCTTGCTCTAACCTTAGATTTAGCCTTTCCGCTATCCCCCGTGTCCGAGGGTACCTCATGCTTATAGGCCTTATATGCTTATGTGGGCTGATGCTTTTTTTTCTTTTACCATCTTTCCACGGTATCATACCTCCCCTTGGTTGATAGGTTTCTGGACCTATTCCTGCTGAAGTAAAGCTATTGCCAGAACTACAATACGTCAAACGTTTAGGACCAACCGTATTGGCTATTCTATCGTTTACAAGATCGACCCTTAACTCACTGATCGGAGTACACCCTTCCGCTGCCTACTAACCTAGGTGGGATACTCTCAACCTTTCAACAATGGAAAGTCCCACCTTATGGGAGATCTTCATGATCCGTTCCATTACTGTTGACGTTAAAGCCCCAGTAAACTACTGTTGACCGGGAAAGCCCAAGAGGCGAAATCAATACATTCGAGAGGAAAGGAAGGAAGGAAGGGGCATCCATGCCCTTTTGAGGCTACTAGTTAAGAGATCAAGGCCAATATGGATGAAATATAAAGGACCAATCCATTCAGATCTACTCCTATGCATGCTTCTGCGGGCAGGGGAGATGTAATTGAAGGGCTACAAATCCGTTAAGAAAGTGCTACCAGTACTGTAGACGAATGAGATTCTTTGGGCTATCTAAGCTCGACGATTTGGAAGACTAAATTAAGAAGGCTGTTAAGCCTACCTCTGCTTTCTCTTCTCTCGGGCGAACGCTTCGGTTTCTTCTATTGAAACTATATCATCCTTCATTCGATTTCCGGGAATGCTTTTCTCTACTCCACCCACGAACCTTTCATGTGACAATGTTCATTGGATTAAAGACGAAGAAATTTCATTTTGCTTTCATAAAGACCTACGTTTCGTCTAACCTTTACATACACTATGAGATCCCATTTTTTTCGATTTTCAGCCTTCAAATAGAAAGGTGGCCATCTATGGAAGCGTGGAGAGGAGTAGTTAAACGGGCAGGAGATAATAACAGAATAATTGTGTGCACTGGTGGACCTAATACTTCTGTGCTCTCTCTCTTCTGTCATGTTACATATATTTAGTTAGTTTCATTTAGTTTCCATTAACTAGTCATGGAGTCGCTGTCTTTTAATCACTGAAAAAAACTCCCGATATCTGTATTATTATAGCTCCCTTCATTCATTATTAGGAGCCTGCTTCTTTTCCCATTACTCCAAGCGCATTGTGCGTTATCGAGGGACTTTGAAACATCCACAGTACCCCCCTGCTTGCTCTGTTTTCATTCAGAACCCAGCTTCACCACTCTATCTCACTGTAGCCATCCTGATGGAGAAGATTACTGGGCCACTCTCTACGGGTTCACTCCGGTTGGCATTTACAGATGTCAGGGTTAACAAAATTGTCCGGATCTTACGCTGATCCGAGGTGACCGGCCCTTCGACCCCGAGGCACTACTGAAGGGCACATTGGGCCTGTCGTCAGTTTATCAATCTTTTGAAGAGAACGAGACGTATCTTAAAAACGATCTTTTTTTGCAGCATCCATGAATCTTAATTAAAAACACCAGGCAATGAAATCGCACCCCCCAAACAATTAAATAAAAGAAGACCGCTCGCCAACTACTATGATTAAAAGAACTACCATTGAACCGGCTTTCCTCTCGTTATACCTAATCTATTCAAAGCAAGCAGTCAATCCCATCCTTTCTCCCTTATTTGACTGGAATTCCCATCGAGCCACGCGCCTCGGCTCTCCTCCCGCAGGAACTTCCTTTACTTCAACCTATAATAAAAAAGAATCTGTAAAAGAACAAAAAAAAGGATATCTTTATCTCCATAGTACAGATCTTCATCATCTAAATCGTTCTCGTCTTTGTTCGAATATTGCCTTAACTTATTTCCGGCAGTGATTGGTTTTCCATGACATGAGATTGGGTCTTTCAAGAGCAATGAATTTCCAGGCTGGGGAAGAGTTCGGTACCTGAAATGCTATGCTTAGTAGATGGACCGAAGAAAAGAATAAACACAACCCGACTTCAATTTTTCTATTGCATTTCCCTCTTTTTTCTACCTTAACAAAAGAAAGTTTATCGATTGTTGTATTCCAAACCTCGCACGATTAGTCTACTATCTTTTTTTCTTACCTCTATTCCTTTACAGAGCAGGATCTTGATCGGAATTTTTGACTCAGTCTTCTCTAATCCACTTTCTTTAATTCAGTGACTGGTTCGCCAGGACTTCCTTTTCTTTTTTATGAAGTGAATCGGGGTACATCGATTTGTTGAATCTTGACTCTGATTTCAGAAAGACACCTTGGATCTTCTTACGCTCATTAACTCCAAGTCATTTCGTCTGGCTCATCTCTGTATATGATGCTCTATGATGCAAGGTAATATCGTAATCGTAGCATTCAGTACCTCACTCGATCAGACGAAAGGGGATTATAGGTGGAACAAGTTCAAGAGGATGGAAAAAGGCCCAGGAAGGAACTAAACCTCCGGACTTTGGTTTCCATTATGACTGAAACTAAACCATTATTCTTAACACTTCTTATTTAGGAGCTGCTGAAAGCATCTAACCCCTTCATGACTATTCCGACTTCCCGTCAGCCTACGAGCCGATACAGCGATGGCTTCAGCGGAAATGGAGCGACATAAGTGAAGAGAATGAAAGAGATTATGAGAGAAAGGCGGAGGAAAGAAGACGAGCAGGATCCCAGTAATATAGTTGATCACAGCCGAGGAACGAAAGAGTGAAGACCAAGTCTTTTTTTTTTGTCAGGCTCTTAGACAAAAGATTCTATTCTATTTCGTGTAAGAGGAAGAGAGGGAAGAGAGCCACCCACCGCAGGAAGAAGTTGAGCAAAGATTCTTTTTCTCCTCAATTTTCTTATTCTTTATAGAAATAAGCCTTGAAAGGGACCCTGAAAGACATTGAAAAAGATAAAAGGCTAGAAACACGAATGATCGAAACCATCGGATGTTGGTCCCATCAAAGAATCAAAGAAATGACAAAAGCAAGAACAGCTGTTTCAGCCAAAGTTCATTGATCTGTTGTGAACAAAGCTAGAACCAAAGCACTACATAAAGTACAAAATGAAAAAAGAAAGTGAAAAGGGCCCAACCTGAATGTGAGTAAATAGCCTATTCCTGCAATCTTGCTGTAAGTCATATAAGTCGGTAAGAAATAAGGACTAATTCAACAATCTTTCTCGATAAATACGCGCATGCAGTGTTGCGGTTGCATGTAAAGAGTTTTTTTCTATATTTCGATTTTTTTCTTAATGGTAAATCTATGCTCTTTACTACAGATCAGTCCAATCACCCAATGAGCGGGTGAAGCACAAACTAAGCCCAAGCCAATAGGTAGAAAAAAGACATCCGTGTCAAAATAGAAAGAAGAGTCTACCTGCTTGGACCGTAAGGTCTCATTTCCCTGAGTGAGACGAAGGAAAGAAAGCGCTCCGCGAGTGACTTCTCGTCGTTCTATTCGTTGGTTGGGTGAAAGGCTTTATAGCGAACCGTGCGTCGTCGGAAAGAAGACCGATGTCAGGAAAGAAAGTTTATGGAGGGCTTAGACCAAAGCTCTTTCAAATGTAGCCGTCGCAGTTATGGAAGCTCGGCAAGCTAAAACATTTCTCTTTTTTGAATTGAGCACCCTAAACTATCCAATATGCCATGAACAAGTCTGAAACCGTCCTGGTTGATGGCGATGACTTGGTGAAGGGAACAATTTCGCCAGGAGAAGTCGAGTGAACGGCACTCCGGTCAGGACTCCACGGTACAAAATAAAAAATACTATTGCATAGGTCAGGTTCCATGATATGCCTATTGATTTTCCATGAGATTTTGGATGACATTGAGAATCTTCTGTGGAAACGGGTGGATTCGAGCACGGCTGGTGCATATAGGGGCAGATATTTTCCTCCCTTGAGCATAGAGGTTGACTGATCGTCAGTTTTGGTCCCGCCTTTGTGAGCGAGTTCGAGTTGAGGCTCTGAAAAAGCGCTTGAACTGCGGTAGATAATATGGTTATAAGGATAATGTCCGGCCTTAGCGCCCTCCATCTTTGATTTTGAATGGAGGTCTATCTCCATATACTGTAACTTGAACCCTGAAACTCGAAGAGAGGCCTCAGGAGGGAAAGAATCCGGTAACAAGAATCCCGGGACCCTGGAATATGGTTCAGAGGCGAGCTCATAAGCGCGATGTTCGTCCACAATGGGGATGGGGTGACGAATCTTTTTTCAAGCCAATTACTGCTTTCTCTAAGCTCTAACTGCTATAACCAGGGCAGCACCCGCGGATGTCCTGTCCTATTTCGTCAGATTACGAAGAAAATGGAAGTCCGCCTTAATGTCTATGGTCAGCTCATGAAAGACTGGATTGCTGGCAATATGAGAAGCGGCCCGATTATCACAATATATGGCTTCTTCAACCAAAACTTTCAATTTATGCAAAAACGATTTAACCCACAATAATTCAATTTAGTATGGGCCTCAGCACCTATTGCTTTTTCTAAGAAAGGGAAAAGGAAGAAAGTCTTTTTTGGTCCTACCTCCCAGCAAAAGAAAAGTAACGACGGCGAGGTATAGAAAGAAAATCTTTTTTATAGCATATAATGATCCATTTGACTCAGCACAACCTAACGATATATCCAATACCAATGATTTGCGCCCAGAATGCCTTTCGTCATCTATTTGATCATAGAGCTTCGACTGATGCTTCTGACTTTCCTCTCTTACGAGAACCAATCTCTTTTACTCACGGAACTAGACCAGGGCGCTTCCCCACCCTCTGCTTTGAGTCTTATTCTCTTACGAGATTGATAGTTTGAGCCCTCCATCAGACCAGGTAAGGGTTGGACTACCGAAACTAAAAGGTTCAATTCTTTCTCGCTTCTCTGCATAAGAAAGATGGTTTTGGAGAGAAATCCTACCCGCAAGCATTTGCTTATAGAATGGTGGAGGCGTGGACTGAGATTGTAACTAAACCGACTCAAATAACACTATGACTGAACAGTGAACTTTACTGCTAAACCGAAGATGTTGACTGTGGTGAAAGCTAGGACTAGGTCATTGCATAGACTTTTTTCTTATTGGTTTTCAAACTACTCTGCTATCAGAATAGGGAGATTGGTATGAAACCGAAAGCCTAACCTGGACTGCTAACAGCTTCTTCTACCTGGAAAAAGTCGTTAGATTTAGATAAGCGTTGGCGAGTTCCTGTTCCTGGTCTCCTTATCCTGTAAGAAAATCAGTATTGGGGCTTTGGTCTCTTTTCAATAGAGAATTCTTCCACGCAGGTGCAAATAGAACAATTAGAGCGGGCTATTCTAATCTTTCGTCTTATTGATATTTTGCATGAATTAGGGATTCCGAGAGTTGGAGGCTGCTTTGAACGCATATAGCATCGTCATTGAATTTTGAAGAGGCTTCGCCCCCTTTCCAAAGGACGCTCATTGATGCCGAAGTGATGCAGTCCATGGTGAGGGTGATCAAGGAATTTGGAAATTGCGCAAGCTGCAAAGTTTCCAATATAAAACAACCTAACATACGCCTTCTCTAAATCAACGAAGATTGCCATCCATACCTTCGACGACGATTTCCCGTGCATCGAATGTATGATCTCCTGTGCAATAAAAATGAAGGTTGTAATATGCCTGCCCGAAAACTACATTGTTCATAACTTTTGAGGGCTGCCAAACATGTTTTGAACTCGTTGAACCACAACAACAAGAGGTCGTAGAAAAGATAAGTGGTAAAAAGGCAGCTTCTTTTATTATGAGATTACTTAGGTAATTCTAATTAAAACGTCTTATAGCGCCTAATAATGTATCTATCATGCAAGTTCAAGCTTCTATTCTTGTGATAGGTGATTGCATCAGTAGCAAACCGGGGCTAAAAGATCCTCTGACAGACAGAGGCAAGTCAAGCGGTAAGAAAACTGAAAGATGATATCCTTATCTAAGATAGGGCAGGTCAGAGGTTCGATATGCGATATCCGATACTCTTTCTCATTTAGGTATACGATGCCTTTCCGAAGAGGCTAAATTTGGAATATCTATGTCCTCCCGGCTAGGAGAATCAATCTATCCTTCTTTCCAAGCAGGCGATTGTTTTATTCAGGTTTCTAGTCTATGACTTTGAACTCCCTAAAATACTTCACATGCACACTCTATCTCCTTTTTGAAATAGCTCAAATGATAGCTTTGATGAGGCGAAGACGAAAAAGGCTACCCTAAGGTCTCGAGCTTCCTACCTTTTGCCAAAACTACCTTAGTGCAAGAGAATCTACGAGTAGACAGGAATGATAAGAGATTGTTGCATTTTCGGTACATTCGAATTCACCCTCCCCCCGCTAGGCGGTAGACCGATCCCCCTGGCTTCAGGGGTTAGCGTTACGAGTGAATCAGGTACCTTGCTGTCAGCCAGTTCGTCAAGTTTTTTTCTGCAGTTTGAAGACTTTAAGCCTTTTCAATAAAAGAAGGTTCTCGCTAAAGCTAGCGAGAAAGCCAGTGCGGGTGATAGGAGAGTTTTTCATGGGAGTTCCCTTACTGCAATTGATTCAGCCGAGTCAGTTCTTTCTGCAGTTTGATTCTCTCTGTGTTCAATTCATTATGCCTTTGATTCCCAGTTAAGTATGAAAGGTGAAAAAAGACAGAGGTTAAGCTTGACCTACAGATAGGGTTGACCTTTGCAGTCTGTAGTTTTTAGGTCCACTCCTTATCTCTTTGTCACATCGCCTGTAGCATGGTCAGTCGCATTATTAATTTTGTCCGCGATGCTTCCTCAAAGCGCTAGTTCAGAAGAAGCGAAGCGTAAAAAGTCTCTTTTGGTCAGTTGACTTTCTTACACTTGGATTGCTTTGTATGCTTCCTGCTCGAAGCACTTTGTCCTACCCTTCCTACAGTTACTCGAAAAATTGATCTTTGGCACGCGCACGCAGACTCATTCTTCTATGTCCCTTAAGCTTCAGGAGCATATCTTTCAGATGAGAACTGGAGAAAGACCAAGTGCTTTTCCTTATCCTTACCCAAGGAAAAATGGATTCCTTCTTTATTTTCCCCGGATTGAATGATTTCCACTCTAATTGGACTTAGTATCTGTACTAGTACTATCGAAGGTGAATATAAGGCAATTCCGTCTTTTCAGTTTCGGAGTAGTTGAGGAAAAAGAAAAAAAGATATTGTAATTCAAAGAATAAATGGGAGATATCTTTTGAGCCGGCAAGAGATAGGCTTTTTGCAAATTCAAATACTGAAGTAGTACTGAGAATAAAAGGAGCCAAACCAACCCTAAACTCCCAGTTATCGGGAAAGAAAGAAGCACCAGTTTCGAGCTGTTCTATCGGCCTTTTTATTTTAGTAGGAGGCTAGACCTAGCTTGACTCCCATAGAGTGATTCTCCTCTCTTTCGATTGCTTTATTTAATCGTGTCGTGTTTAGATAAATAGTACTTCAGGTCTACTCACACGGCCGATGTGAACTCCTATTTCATCTCACCTTGTTGTTTCCGGATTTGATGATGTGACGAGCATTCGAAAGGAGAACGTCATGTGTATAATCAAGCACCGGAAGTATCTCAATTAGAAAGAGAAGGCTTGCTGGAGAATGGCTATACGCAGATTCATCACTGAAAAGGAAGGTCGAAGCAAGCGGAGGCTCGAAAGAGCAAAAAACTTATTTAGAGAAAGAATGATGAAATTCTTTACTTAGCCTGAAGGGCAATAAACGAGAGACTGAAAAGGAAGGTACCTCGAAACATAAAGAAGGAACTGACGCATCGGTCTATCGCTATACTACGAGGGTTGTTCTACCGACCGACCCAGATGCTGACTACCTTAGCGTACGTCGCTCGGGGCCTACAAACCTCTCGTTAGCTCCATCCCTTCTTAAGCCTGTAACATATTTAGGTCAGCGGAGAAAGCGTGTCCCTCTGATGATGATGCAGGGGACCCGTCGACTTTCTCCCTCATTGGCTCGGGACGCTCGTAAGGTGCTTAAGGGGTACGGATACAACCCTTCATAGCACCTAAACTACGCTTTTTATAAAGCCATAGGCAAGTTTCAATCAAGATTCAATCTAGAAGAGAACCAGCCTTAGTAAACTTACAGGAAAGAAAGGAACCTAAGAAACTCAATCATACAAGGAATTAAGAGCTTACTTGCTTCTACATCCACTGGAACGGTACTGAAGCCGGAAGGCTAAGGACCGAGAATAAGAAAGAACCTAATAAAAAAAGGGAGTAGAACTTGCTTTTGCACCTACAGCTTTTATCCATTGAAGGAATAGAGTTTTTAAACTCCTTACTTAGACTGAAGGGAAAGAAAGGGAAACTTTGAACAAGACTGACACAGGGAACTCCTCTTCTTTCATTGCTTCGGTACGGGAATCAGGACGTAAGGAAGGGACCGACAACTATACAATACGAATCCAAATAAGAAAAGGGACTTCAGTCGATAACAGACCATAGGGAAGTAGAGCGTATAAAAACCATACCAATGGCACATATTCCATATTTTCAACCTCATTGGCCCCGTTTTCCACATCCATATGCTTGAAACTTGGAAAGAACTCTTTGATGGAGTATTTAGGTAAATGCACATCCAGTCATACAACATAGAAAGAGTCATTCATGTTCTTGTGGAATTACTTTGGTTATTAGTTAGGGATACAAATACAAATCTAAATAAGCCAGGTAAACAAGAATAGAAGTTCCCATCCAGCATCTACGTTGAGGCCTCGTTTGAACTCCCAATTACGGGTGATACGTCGGATAGACTCTATCTTAGAGATCTGGTAAATCCCCAACTACAAGCTCTCAGTTATAGAGTGACTCGGAAGTACTGCTTCTGATGATAGCTATGCTGTAATCGAAGAATCTCGATCTGTAAGAAAGAAATGCATATGAAAGCTGAATGCTGTCCTAAGCTTCGCTCAACCTGTGAAATGAGGGCAAATGGCAGTTTTCCATGGCAAAAGACTGAGATCTCGCCCCATCGCCTTCAACGACTATAAAGCAGCCTTCCTCGATCAATATAATATATAACATAACATAATTAGCCTGACTCAATCCAATATCTTCCTTTCCAATACTTATTCAGTAAAGATCTAAATAACCTTTGGAACCAGTCTTTCAAAACCTGGAAAAAGACTTTGGCTACGATTCGATCTCGAAAGCCCAGACTTCATAAAAGGCGACTGACTCTTCCACTGCTACATGAACCATCCGCTCCTTTTCCGATTCTGCTTCTATATAAGTGAATAGATCTTTGTGATTCAATCGATTCGATTCTCGTTCTCACCCTCGAGTCAGGAGAGACCTTGAGAACAGTGAACAGTTCAAGCATCATCCTATGTTGAAGAAGGCTTTGTCTCTTCCGGCTAAACCGGAAAGAGAGAGCAGTCGTCACCTTCAAGCTCTAAGTCAAGAAGTAAAGCAGCAAAGACCGCTACTAATAAGATAGAAAAGAGCTACCATTTTCTCACCCTCGGTGAACTCCCTTTAAAGACAGAAGCGCATCCAACCCCGTTCTTTTGGCAGCAAGTCAGATTCCCTTCTACGAGGATATCCTGGAACGTGCCACTTACTTTTAGGAAAGTAGGTCTTTTTTGCTTACATGGTCAAGGAAGAGATGGGCCTTGAACTGGGAACTCCAAACAAAATCGATGATTCTTGGCTGGGCCACTAAAGAAATAGTTTTGTTTTTATCCTTTTTGGGCTAATTCTTGTGAAAGCAGCAAATCCTTCTCGTCGTATGGAAGCAGTTAGTTAAGGCCTACCATCCGATAGTTCTTTCGTTACGCCGACAAGCTAAAAGCTCTTCTTTGTTTTAGTTACCGCTCTGTGGGAATCTCATTTATTGATGCAGCCAATTCTTATTCTATTTTGAAAACAGCTGATTCTGGGAATTCATCGGTAGCTTTTACTTTTCTTTTACAACGGTTATTTCATTCACCGGATATTAACCGAAAGAAAGAGCTCCAGGAAATCCCTTCAACCATCAACCTATTCCACCTCACGAGAATGCATATATCTTGATCTCTCGTGATCTTGGTCTTTCTCTTCTCATCTATTCTTGTTTACGGAAGGTCGTAAGCGCAAGCAATAAACTCTTGAGATCTTCCCTCTCCCGCTTAAACTCGTGAATCCCCATATCGTTTATGAATCCCGTAACGTGCTTTATTAACTCCTTCGTGTGTTGTACGCATGCTCGCTCCAAGCCCTCTCCCGTCGGTCGAGTTCAACGTAGTTCCGTTTAAAGGAGGGCAAGCTTTCGGGAGATGTTGAAAGAGTTCATGATGGTCTTTCCTTCCCGGGAGTGAATAGAGTTCATGCCTCTTCCCTCGCTGAGTCTGCGTCTAGCTACTTCTTTCCTCTTTTCGGAGGGGAATTACGTTGAACTAGTCTTTCAGGAAGTGAACGAAGTGGAGCTAGCTTTCTTCTTTCAGGAACGTAAGCAGGCAAAGAAAACTCTTGAACGCGTCTTTCCGTTGGTCGATCCACCGTGCAATGCCCAGTCTCTCCTTGCGTGGTGACGATCCGCTCACCTTTCTTAACGGGGAAGAAGAGAAATATATTGAAAGATCCATCATCACCTTTTGCCCAAGTTGGGGGTTGAACCTACTCGTAACGAGAGAGCCTCTGATAGGGCATTTAACGAGAGTTCTGAACTCCCGAAACTGATATCTTAGCCTGGCTTACGGCCTTTTCAGAGGGGTTTTCCGATCTTTCAATCAAAGTTGAAACCACCCCTTCTCATGGATGACCCACCCGCTCTTCCTTTTCCGAAGCCCTCAAGTCATAAACTTACCCATCAGGGAACTATCTCAGAGTATTCATGCCTATCCAGTCGGTCGGGTACGTCAACCGCTGGTTACCTTGAAAACACGGAAACTCTTTCCTTCAGGTCGGAAAACCGTACATCAAACTCGTCTTTCCGGCTGGGGACGAGTTAAAACATCTCTTTCAGAGTACCCTTTCATGAGGACTTGAAGCGGGGTGAAGGCACGAGCAGAACCACGAGCAAGCAAAGCAAAGAAAGCTCTTCTTTCGGGAAGGTCAGATCCGCTAGCAAATAAACTCGTTAAACTTCCCGGGGTGATGTCGAGTTATTTCATTCCCTCCCAATCCCGTTACTTTTGGGTGAGTTCAACACCTCGTTCCTGAAGGTCTGAACCTCTCCCTGCGGAAACTCATGCTATCGTCGACAGCTCTGCCCTCTCTTTCTTCTTTCTTTCCGGGTGGGAACTCTGGTGAGCTCTTCTTTCCGGCTTGATTTCATGCGTTGTTAGTTCAAGCGCTAATAACATCTCTTTCATTTCATTGAAAAACACGCTGTTATAGCAGCTTTTCTACTTATAGGAAAACTACTCTTTTGAAAGGACTTGAAGCTAGGTTACGAAGTTGAGCTAGTGAACTCTTTCGCTAGGGAACGAAGCGATAAAAGACCTTCAACTTTTGAGATATCTGCTGACTTCCCTGAGTTAAACGAGATTCTTTCAAGGTCAGATCCGCTAGCAGGTTATGAAACTCCTCTTCCCGGTCCCGGGGTTTGAGCAACTCTTTCGTCTAGGTAAAAATGCTCTATTGAAGTGTGAGAATTAAATCAGTTTCAGGAAGCTCGACCCATACATAGAGGGCTACCTTTCGATCCTTCTTCCGGTACGCTTTCCTCTCCCGCCGATACAATTCCTAACCGTTCCCCGTGCTTGTTTCAGGAAGCACTTCGTAACCTCTCTCTTGTTCCCTTACCCGCTGGGAAGGCCTGAGCTAGGGATGATGGTCGAGCTAGTTCAACTCTTCTTGAAGCGGGAAAGCGGGATATCCTAGTCTTGAAAGCACTTCAACCTATGGTTGATCCTCAGACCGGTCTTTCCCTTGAAAAGCGATAAACACGAAAACTCATTCATGCCCACCCCTCGTACTATGGGAGAGTACAACACTTCGTTCCCTCGTACTTTGGCCTCGAAACACGGAAAGACTTTCAGAAGGGGATTTGACTGTTCACGAATCCGATAATGAAAGACGGGGACACCTCGTGGTCGAGAGAGGCATATGGTAATTTCCCGTGATGATAGGCATGAATTCTTAGATTGTGGGGTGAGGGGGCGAGGTTCGGGTGGTTTAGTTCTCCTTTCCCGATTGGGGGCGCAGAATACTCCTTGAGAGATATCCTCTCTTGAAAGCTCACACGGGAACGAGTTAAATCGATATATCTGACGGAAACCTGTCTATTTTTTCGATTTCTTTTTTGCTGCTTTACCTTGGGTTTTCCCCTGGATAGATTGACTTCTCTTCTATTTAGGTTTAGGACATCTTTTCGATTTTCCCTTATGTTTGCGCTGTGTGCTCTGTGAGTTCTAACTAGGGAGCAAGCGCAGCGAAGGAGCATGAGTGTTAGCAGCTTCAGGTAGTAAAGGGAGCGAGAGTCCCCCTTTAACTTGACTAGAGAGGACTTGTCTTTTCTTTCGCAGGCTTCTTACCTATGACGTAGCTAGGAGTGAGCCTTTGTCGTCCTTTCAACTAGTAGCAACTATGGATTAACAGTTTCAGGCAGAAGACGAATCCAAAAGGTAATGAACGGGATCCCCTAAGGGTAATGGGCTTCATCCCCAAAAGGAATCCTTTGCCTTTCGACGGGAACTCCTACTACTTCTCTTTAGTCCACCTACGTCATTCTTTCAGTAACGGTCACTCCAGTAAACTCAAGTAAGTATAATATAGATATTCTTTGACAGACGAAAAAGAGGGATTTACCCACGAAAAGAGGTCAAGCCGATTAGCAAGTCGACCAATAGCCGGTCAGTTAGTTATGAAAAGCAGCAAATGATAGCGCGGACTAATGCCACGGTGTAGATCTTTGGAAAAGACTTCGCTAGATTGAACTCTATGATGAGCATCCGGTAGGTCATCAATGGTTGGGAAGTCCCTCTCTTGCTTGGGAACGAAATTCGTCTTATTCGTGGATCACCAAGCCTTGCTTTACTTGGTCAACAAGCCGGGTTTGACGGAATTTGATTGAACGATTGTGACGAGAAGAAGCTTTGTTCGATAAATGCGCAGTGGACCCTCTTTCCATACTTCGTAATGGTGAACCCCCCGACGGAGTAAACTAGGGCATAGTGATCACTGGCCCAAGCAGAGTCGTAAATACAGTAAAGACTTCAAAGATTCACGCATGCGGGCGGTACAGCCGATCCAACCGCAACCACGGGCACCACTACATGAGGACGGCACATCAACAGGTCAGATTTCGGTGGTTCTGGTTCATTCAGACTAAAATCATTCTATTCTTTCGCCAGTTCCTCTTCAAAGAGTGACAAAGCGAAGCTCTGCTCCGGCGCTATAAAAGGAACTAATTCTTCCTCATAAATCGATATCCGTAGCTCTTTCCCTGCTTGAGACGGAAGTTGGCGAGATAACACTGATGCCATACTATACAGTGATCTTACCGCTACGCCCCCCTTCCTTCCCACCTAAGTTGTTTAGCCATCTATCTTGAATCTATCTCGCTTGTGGTTTTATTCCTTTGCTGTATTGGTCACCGAACGAAAAAGACTATCACACTATGTTGCTCAAGTTGCTGTCCGGAGTCATTTCCTAGACTCCGACCCAGGGAATGAGACCCTGGATGGTGCCAAAAATTATTCTTTATAGTCTCACAAACCTCTAAGAACGACCGGGGTATTAACAGCGTACCCCTGTCCACTGGAGCAGAGTCTGAAGCTACGACGGGGCTTTGTTCCCCCATTCCATCCTGATCAATAGGATGAGAGGGATCGTTGATCTGTTCAAACTATTTGGATGGTTCGATCTCAGCGATTTATGGTTCACCGTTGGGAGAAAGCCTAGTACCATTGTTCTCTCCCATCCTTCCAACCTGCTTCACACACTCAAATGAGTAGAAATAAGGCTGACGGACCTGATAGTTTCACAATTGCTTTTTTTCAAGATTGCAAAGGATCACCTCAGCCCAATAGAGCGACGCCCAAGAGAGGACTTCTCCAGTGTGGATCGAAATGGTCTCGCGGAGCTAGGTAGGCTTGCAAAGCATAGGCTACGCAGCCTTGGTCCCCGGATGGTGTAAGTCCTTCTCTTACTTGAAGAGCAGCAAACCACCCTTCCTCTAATGGCATGGTCTTCCTTCACTTCATCATTCCACGAAACTGAAAAAAGAATTGATTTTACTACAAAAAAACCCCATCCTAAAAAGGGGCACTCAAGCTTGAACTTATTCTTTTCAACGGCATCTTCCTTTTCTACAGATGTGTTAGTGGCTGCTTTTTATGATTTCTATGATTCTGCGGATTCAAATGCGTATGTTATGTATGATTCAGTGGATGAAAGATCGGATTCTTCTTATTCTGTTTAAGCGCATCTGCATTTTCTTGTCAATCATTTTCTTTTTATCATTTTTTTTTTTTCCGCTTTCTCAATCGATAAACTAGAAAGAGTAGATGATTAGATATGATAGAAGATCTTCTCTATATACGAAATTTCTTTGAAATGAAATTGCTTGCTTGCTTCAGTCAGAAAGGAGGTAAAATAGCTATAAGAAGGCGGGTAATATGGATAAGAAGGACGACTATAGGTTAACGCTAAGAGATAGATTCTCCTGGTCAGTCTAACTAGATTGTAAGTCGTATAAGGGATAATATAATAATAATAGAATCGATTGATCTTGGGGCTAGAGATTCTATCTGACATGGTAAGGCGAGAGCTAAGAGTAAAAGAGCTTTCCCTATTAGACAGTCATCTACTAGAGGCCCGTCCAGGAAGTTAGTCAAAATAGAGAACCTAGAACGCCTTGGTAAATCAGACCCAGAGATCATGGCCTACAACGCCAGTCACCGAGACACCAGGGAAAATGCTCTGTCTTGGATTGAGACTGAAAACAGATATATAGACAGTGTGCAGTGTAGTCAGTCTTGACTTAAAAATGTCCCAGTAATGCCTTTCTTTTCCCATGTCTTTGAAGGTTGGTAAACCCAACTGGCGATTTACAATCAGTCTTCAATAATTGGGAGAGCAAGCAATAAAAAGAAAGTCTCATCCCGCGCTTTCGGGCTTAGTTCAAATAGGATGAAAAGTTAAAAGAGAACCCTTTCACGACAACAACGATCACTCACGGAACACTATCTATATCTGGTTTTTCGCAAAGGGTCGTCTTTCCGGCTTAGCTACGATTAGCTTTGGGGTGAAAAAAGTTAGGCCAGCCGGGAAGACTAAAGAATCAAAGATCAACGAGCCAATCTCTTCTGATACGCTAATCGATTGAGTTGATTGATTAGCCTTAACAGGAGATCATTCTTATCTTAGTGATAAAGTTATGCTTGATAAGGATTTCTTCCCTTATTTGACTGGTGGTTCTAACCTGATATCTATCATTAAGTCGGGATCAGAGTGAATCCGCTTACCCTAAGGCTGAATGCCCGAGGAAGAAGGAGAAGCTAAACAAGAAAGAGGAAAAGAGTTTGCCCATTCGATTGACACGAGCTCTATCTTATAGAAGACATTTTCTTTATGGTTTCAAGGCAAAATTTCAAATAACCAGCTTTCCCGGGTTTCAAGCCATACAAGCAAAGACCGAGAAGAATGGCTAACGAATATTGTGCCTGTGATGAAAAGGTTATTTATATCTTTACTGAACTTTTATTGGAAAAATTAGGGTATGTTTTTTTCTTTGAAAGAAGAGTTATTGCTGCCTTCCTTCCTCTCTCTCCCTTTGTTTCTTTAGATAGGAGTACTTCCCGCTTGCGGGAGCAAAGACATGAAGGAGCTTACCTTACTAAGGCATTCTTGAAAAGGATTTTTGCTTGTCATAAAGGACTTTGATTAGAATTCTTCCCCTCTCCTCCCGAGCTCCCTTGAGAGCGGGGATAAGTAAGGAATTTCACTCTGGTTGAATCGCTTCTATTCTTGGCTCTGACGCCCGGTCCCGAGGGACGAGACCCATGCTATCAAGAAGTCGCGTCACTGACACTGACTATTCTTGCATGACGAAAGAGTGAAGGGATCCCCCCTAAATTAATTAACTTCCGCTATTCTTTTTTGCTGCTTGATTACTCATCTTATTTTTGAAAAGAGAATCAATTCTCTGCCTTACTGTCTGTGGTTTTTCAGTCTGGTTTGCCTGTGAATCCAGTTGTAGATTGGTTACTGTACTCTCTGTTTTCTCTCGCCTTGGGCTTGCGCCCGGTAAGGACTTAAACAATCGCAAACGGATTATGACGCATATCCTGGGATATGTTGAATGACGCTATCCCCCTTCTTTTCTCTCTAACTCTAAGCGTACTAAGTTCCCTATTGCAATCAATACTGAAGAAAGCCATTCTCTCAAGCCAGTAGACTTGCTTTTCCTTCTTCAACTAGTGTTCGGGCCTGAGAAAACATAGTTTAGAACGAAAGCTCTTCCGGGCTTAGGCCTGAAAAGAGGCTAATTCACGATTTGTGAATTAGTTGCATTTGGTGGAATCGTAGATAAGAGAAAGGGGCATCTCCTGTCTATCCTTAAGAACAAACGACGCCATAGATGTGAAGATGCCTCACCTGGCTCAGGTGAATTTCTTTTTTAGAAGATAGATCCGTTTAAATGAAATGATTGATGCTTTCGTGGTTCAAAAAGGAGAGTGAATGGTAATGGTTATGCTTTTCCGGAACTGTCAACTCTTGTTGACTCAGCCGAGATTGCTAACGTCTTTCATTTCGTTAGAGTGCCCCCATGAGGGATCTTCTCTGTCCTTGCGTGTTCTTTCTAAGAAGTTCTCCCTCAGGGGCAGTGGACAAAGCTGCCATTACTTCATCTTCATACGGTCAGAAAAGAAAGTCGTCAACGGGGAAAATCGTCATATGTAGATTGGTTTTTGACTTATCCTAAAAGTCTTTTCTTTATGCTTTTTTTGTTTACCTTACCAATTGATTGATATGAATAGGCCTGAACCATAATTAACTAACTCAGGAGGACCCCTTCCTGCCTCTACTTCGAAGAGTACTCATAATAATGACCTTCATTACGGCTATGGCTTACTTTTATCGGCATTATTCCAGCAAATCAAGCAGAGCAGGCAAAAAAAGTATCTGTTAGTAGGTCCTCCGTTACTAATAGGCTCAAAATTAGCTTCAACCGACAGGGGAACCTTTTCTTATTAGGCATTAAGCAATCGATGACGTTGAAACTCGTTTCAACAGGTGGAAAGTTAGAAAACCACTACAGCACACTTCGCGCCACAAAGAGCGACGTGAGTTACGGGGGGGAAGCTAGCCTTTCCGAGAGGGACCAATTCATGCCTCGCTCCTTGGTCCATGTTCCGTTTTTTATTCTGTCTGGCAGTGGATGTGAGTCTTCATCTTTCTATCTTCGCAGTATAGCACTTGGTTCGACAAGCTCTTTTTATCTGCTTGTATTGGTTGGAAGGGCGAGAATGCGTGCTAGAAAGTTTGAAGCTATTAGGAGTTCTGGTGGGTAAGTAGACCGCTCGAATAGGCTGAGAGACAAACCGTTCGGTAGGGCGCTTTGATGCTTAGTCAGGAAAAAGAACAACTCTTTATCTAATTGTACCCAGGTGCCTATCACTCGAGAACAAAGTCCTAAGCAAAGTGGTCCCCCGTAGCGACTGTCAAGAACAGCAAAGCGACCGAGTCGAGAAAAAGGTTATTTATTTCTTTACTTAAAAAGTTATGGTTATTTATATCAATACTTAAGAAGTGTTGGTTATTTATATCTTTACTTCTTAAGTGAAGGTTATTTATATCAATACTTCATAAGTGTTGGTTATTTATATCTTTACTTCTTAAGTGAAGGAAGGACCAGTCAAGTTTGAATATTGAACACTATGAAGGAGTGAGTCAAGCGACGAAGCAGTGAGTCAATCCATTCATGGACGAATGCGAGTAGAGTGAATCTGGAAAGTTTGCTTTTTTAGTGGCTTGCCAATCCCCCACTAGTGAACAATTTGAACGAAAAGGACACGTTCTAAGCGAATCAAGTCATTGAATTTTCTTCCTTGAAATGGGTTTTGGTATGAGTGTCTTTCTTGCTGTGTTTGAAGGCTGCAAGTGGGTATCTCCTTCCCTTTGCTGGTGTAGTGAGTCCAGCGGGCCGAGTTCCAAACCTGCACAAAGAATTCCCTTGTTTCTGTGGCTCTCGAGTCCTGTTATATGTAGCGAAGGGACTCGCTTTCGTCACGCCCGAGCAGAACCTTTGAAGTTATTGGTTAGTTCCTCTCTCGGGGGAGGAGGGAATTAAGGTTTGCGTAGTGGAGTTCCTCAGAGCACACAATAAAGAGTGCCGTTTTTCAAGCGGCCCGATTATGGTACTTCTAGTAGAAGTAGTAGTAGCAACAAACCTAGTTCTTCGACCCCGACTCTCCGTCCGAATGTAAGGCGGCGCTTTCCGAAGGCGCTGAAGGAGGATATTGCAAGTGGTCCACTCTCTCATCTACAACAGTGGATCAACCCGTTGTCCAAATTTATCAGTTTTTTACAAAATAAAGCGTGCTTGAAGGGCCCCGCCTCGCGGAAGAATATTCAACTTCAAGCGCTTTCGCTCTGGAAACCTCTTTTTGCCGGGCTCGGCCAGTTGCCTTTAACGATTTCTTCGGCAATGGCTCCCAATCGGGGTTCTTGCCTTCCCCCGCCTTGGACCTCTCGCCGGTGAAAACTGTTGGCCGGTACAAATGTCCTCCGAGATGGCCTCTGTCTCTCGTTCTCCCGTTGGGGGTTCCCACTCCCCTGTCTCCGCCCTTAGACATCTCAGTTATGTAATGACAACAACTGAAAGCATAGATGGGATGGCATCCCTCTTCTTTTCTTTTGAGGAGGAACTTCAGAGCTTCGCTTTATGGAAGGAATTCCCTATATTAGGATGATTACCGATTGATTTGAGAAAGCCAGCATCAGTCTGACGTGAGAGAAGTCAGCCACCAGCACAAGGGAAGTCCCTCGAAGCCGAAGATAGATCTTGTCTGTCCTCCTTCTTTCTTCCTTTCAGTCTCGCCAAGTCCATTTCCTCTATATAGAATTCTAATAAGACGAATGAAAAGCTTGAGTGCCCGTCAAAAGAGGGACATTCTTTCTGCATTCCCAAGTTCTTCTCAAGCGATTAGATAGACCAGCGGGGCATCTTGGTTCTACACTTCCTTTCTTTAGACTAGAAAGATCAGATCGTCGAAGGAGATTTTGAAAGGGAAAAGGACTGGATGAAGAGGCTAGGACGGAGCTATTCGTCGGAATAATGTACGCGAAGAAGCTAAGCGCGTATATACTCTTTTTTCAGGGCTAGCAGAGGAGGAGGGTGGGGTCAATTGATGTTGGAAGGCCACCCTTAGTGATGGCACAGGCACAACTCCATACAGGTTGACCTACGACCATAATCTTTAGTCCTATAGTTATAGTAGCTAGGGAGGGATATTTTACTTTCTAAGGAGTGAAATCACCCGGTATTCGTAGATCGGAGTGAGGCAAGCACCTTCGCACCTTCCTACAGTACACCTTCATCTGGGACACGCACCTGCTGTAAAGCAATCTTGAATAGTTCAAGTAGTCTTTATCCGCGGCAAGCATATAAAGTACCGAACAGCCCGAGGAGTAGGCTTCCCGATGTGGAACTCTATTCCTTAGGTTCGGAGGTCAATAGATCAATAGGTTCGTAGGAGGTCCCTTTCAACCCTTAGCCACCTCGATTACGCGACGTGAGGGACGAGGCGGATAGGCCCCTTCCACACCCACAGCCCTCCTTTGGCTATATCGGAATCGGTAGAAAGGGGATTACGAAGAATCGTAAGACAAGAGACGCATCTCATATTCCTTATTAACCTTGACTACACCATCATTTGGAACTACCCCATAACGTTCTGTTGCTTGGTCCTTCACCTTGTTCCAACCACCACACCAGAAGCCGGCATCTCTTAAGGAAAAACAGCGGGAACGCGGTCGAATAGATCAATGGTTGGCCCGGCAAAAGCAACTAGATCGGTTGGCGCTGGATCTAGGGCATCTCCGTAGTTTAGGAGCTGTCACTAGTTTGTTCAGGAGAATCGTCATTCACTTCTTCAACTTCAAACCCTTCTCTTGTTTCCGGTTGAACAACTCTTTCTTTGAAACGGAAGAATGCCTTCTCCCTTTAACAAATACCTTAAGAAATGAATTCAACAGCTACGCCTCTCTTTCTCATTTGTTATTGTTGTTAACAAACCTTTCTGTTGTTATTTATTTCCATATGAACCATACAGTTGTTAACAAATGAACAGAGCAGAACGGCAGCGAACAATGAGTTTGATCCATGTTTAAATGCAAGGAAATAAGCTCTTTCTCTCCCCCTACGGTATTTCATCTCCTCAAATGAATTCAACTAATACCGGCTCGTTAGGAGATGGAATCCACTCAACGTTAAGGAGAGGGCCTTAAAACCTTTCTTTTAATTGGAATAGAGGGCTAGACCTATACCTGTTCTAACTTCAGTTAGAAATGGGAACCTATCCTTTGAAAGAGAAAGAGAAGAACAAACTGGGCATTCTTCCGAAACAGTTGTGAACCTTTCAGTTGTTACTTGTCTTGAATCAAATCCCTAGCCATACGAAGGGAACCAAACTGTTGTTGAAACCAATACTTAAAGTTAAGAGAAAAGAAACTTTTTGTATTGGTATTTCATATCCTCCCCCCTGTTGGTCGAGCATTTTTCATCTCCTGCTTCCACATGCAAGGATGGAAAGTAACATTTCCTCTTTCTTTATATGAATCATCTCTCTATCCCTTACTGAGAAAGGCCCAATCGAGCGAGATAAGATAGGGATTTCTCCCAGCACCGAAGGAAGTCTTCAAAATCTCGTGCATAGAATCAGACTCACCTCTCCGCCAACAGGAAGCGGGGCTAGACAGAGGTGAAGGTAAAGCAAGCCCTCCTGCTCTCCTTACTTCAACTAAGGAACTGCCCTTAAGGAGAAAGAAAGAGCTCTCCTAAGCAAGGTCTTTCTTCCGAAAAGAGAGTTTTTTTCTAAGCCTTGATGCCCCGTGGATAGAGATGAATCTCCAATTCCCATTCCCCTTAGTCCCTTAGTGTGACTTTTTCATCCCATACTTCTCATCGATTTCATTCTCTATGTCAATGAGTTCCACATCTCTCTCTCTAACGCTGCCTTTGGCTAGCGGGGGGATGACTTCCGAAACCAACCTCTTAGACTAGGCGTCCCCAGACGCTCCCACCTGTGGAAATCCGCTTTCAGAACATAGGCTGGCCTCTTCGCAACAAGCGAAGTAATCTTTTTTTACGTGTTATTATGATCCGCTGACACGGAAAGTAGCTAAACTCACTTTCCCAGACCCAGGAGAAGGGATGCGTTTTGGGTCTCAAGGAGGCAATTCTCCGCTTTTTTTTTGGTCAACTGACATGTGATCGATCGAGCTAGACTTTCTGTATGAGTTTGAGTTGGGCTTACGAGCGAATCACCCTTTCCCCTATTCTAGAGTAGTACTCAATATCTAGTCGTTAAAGTCTCTCCCCACTGGCCTTCGCTCTACTCTTCGCACCAGCCTCAGACGCTAATGCCACTAGCTAGCAGACAGCGAAAATAGCCTTCTTTCTCCTGTCCCCGCTGGCATGTCAATCAGTAACCTTTCCCCTTTTTCTAGTTATAGAAAAGGAGGGCTCCTGTCTGTTCATTCAAATGGGATCTTAAACTGACGTTCTCTTGATCGAAAAAGGTTCAGACTGACAGGAAGAAAGCGTTGATTTCGTCGGTTCGATATTAGGATCAATTAAGAAGGATATTGCGGCTTGGACCGACTTTCCTGTGTGCGCTGCTTACTCCTTGCTTGGTCAGTTGGACCCGCGTCAGTCAATATTTCAGTGATCCTACTCACCCCACAGCTTGACGAATCACGCAATGCGCTTTCTTCCCCTGCCTGCGGAGCGCTTAGCTTTGATACTGATGGTAGCGCGTAGAAGACACCGAGGCAAGGAAGGGAGGTCAGAGTAGCAGCGACGGGGACAGAGATAGCAGCAGTGGCAAAGAGAGTTTTCGTATACCATTGCTTTCTTCCTTAGAGTCATCACCTTGGCTAGTATAAGTGGAAAAGAGCAGTCGTTACGCCGATTCAAGCCAGAACCCTAGATGCAACGAATCATCTGCTGTTGAGAGATTCAAGTAGATATTGACGACTGAAAGATCTTAAAGATAGATAGCGGATGTGCCATTGAGAATTCTGTATAGAAGAGTTCTGTCTTTGCTTTCGGGAAGCCTGTAGCACTGGACTTGCTTACCTTCTAAGAGCTATGAGGTTAGGATTGAGACAAAGAAGCAATAGCCACCTTGAAGCAAGGGATGAAGGAGAAGACTATCATACAATGTATTCCTTGACACCCCGAATTCGTAGATAGGACTCTTTCGGCTATTTTCTTCTTTTTCTAGCAATACGTTAGATTCAAAACTTTCTATATCCCCATGGCTTCTGAAAGAATTACAAATAGCGGCTTACAGGCTGAAACTCTTCTTTTTTGCTTAAAGATTGGCGTTATCGAGCCTTTTGGGGACAGATAAGACAAGACGGATGGCATATATCACATTGTAATCAGACCCCTCCCCTTCCCCCCGTCTAGAGAGCAATCCCGGCTATAGTCCTGACTTTCCACTAAGCGCTTCGCCCCTTGATTATCGCACTTCCCAGGTTGCGTGCCTGCCCCCCCTTCATATGGGATGTGTTGGCAATTCGTATGTGATGCCCGGCCCTATCTCTTTGGAACGTGCTACAAGATTCACAATCCATCTCTAAGGCAATCTTTAAGGCGGAGAAAGAGGAGTTTCAAGGTACGTTCCGTTCGTTTGTGCGCTTTCTTCTCGGGTATAGCAAGACCACTGAAGGCGTTGAGCTCTGACCGTACAGTGTGAGAGCTGTCTTTTCTCTTTGAAAGAATTTTGTCGAGCTTTTGAGTCGAACGAAGGCACAAAAGGGGAGAGGGACAAGCGTCAGCGGTGCTATGTGGATGAATGAGATGCGATGCGCGTCAATCACCAGCTTTTTAGGCTTGAGAAGAAAAACATATCCTAAGTTGGCCTTTCCTCAGGGCCGTAAGCAATGCACTATAGCAGCAATCTCCTTCTCGTGTGCCGAGTACCTCCGTTCCCGGTCGTTGAGCTTCCGGCTCTCGTAAGCAAGCGGATGCCCCTCCTGCACCATATCACCTCCGATCGCGTAATCTGATCCGTGTGCACCTCACCTCAAACGGCACATCGTAGTCCGGGCGTAGCGCTCAACACAGGTTCGTCCGTCATCGCCTGCTGTTGGTCTAGCCTTTTGACAACGACTCGACCCTCAACAAATCGGTGTTGGGAGGAGTCTTTCCCCTTAATGAACCGCCGGTAAGAGTTCACTAATCCCAGAAACGACCTCACCTCTGCGACTCGTTTCGGAACCCCCCATTCTTGTCGAGGTCGGCTCGGACCTTCCCCTTGTCCATCTGGATCATTCCCTATACATCCAGTGCCCAAGAAAGAACACCTTCGTCTGCCCTGCACTTCTCTCTCTTCACGTACAGTTCGTTCTCACGCAGCACGCTGAAACCCTATAATGTTCCAGGTCTTCTTCCAACGTCCGACTCTAAGGTCGGTCCAGGTAAACGATCACGAACGTCGTCCAGGTACTCTCAGAACAGTTCGTTCATCAACGTACAGAAAGTAGCCGGCGCGTTGGTGAAAAGGTTCGAGCAATCCAACAGGCTTCGCTCGCGCGACCTTGTCCTGCTGGCATACAAGGCGGGTCCTTACATACTTCGACATCGTCCATCATCCTTGGCCAATAACCGTTCCAACAAGGTCTGCGATGCGTTCCTGGGTGACCGGCCCCTGTAGTAGTCATTGTGTCGTGGCACTCCTTGAGGAGTGACTTTCTCAAATCTCCATTAGGCACGAAAAGTGGATTCCATTCCCTTTTGTGACCAAGAGCCCATCCTTGATCCAAGCCGAGTAGGACCCCGATCTGCAACCTGGAGGTGCTTCAACCGGGCTATGTCGGTCAAGTCAATTGGTCTGGACCTGCTATGCTCACTGGTCTTCCTTTCCTCCCGGCCTTCTGGACCTCCAGTCTCTTCCACAATACCCGGCTAGGCGGCTTTCTGGACTTTTTATTCAAGTCCAGTTGGCCTGGACTTACAACATAGGGGCATCTCACGAAGGAGAATTGCATCGCGGCCTACCTTCTGATCTTTAGTATTCGACAACTGGGCCGTAAGGGAGGGCTTAAAAGCGCCTCTCTTTACCTTAAAACGACATCAAGTTGTTTGATGGCGTATTATGGTGGGCATCAAGATTTGCCCCGGCCTATACTTCGGCTACTAATAAGGGGGCTGGGGTCTCTTACTAGGTGCGGGCTACCTCGCATTCTCCCCTGAAAATGAGAATTCGGGATGAGCATGCGGACCGGTTGGTTCGCCTGTATCTGTCTTGGTTTTCCCTCAGTAAGTTAAGACTTTTGGTTAAACTAGGGAAACCTCTGGTTTCATCGATTACCAAGATAGTTCCAGACGCTGCCTCGGTGTTCTCACTGTATGCTTAGCTTATGATCGATAAAAGACAGCTACTAATGGTTGGCGTGAGTCTTCCTCGCTAGAAATCGATACCTTTGAATTGTAGATCAATTATTGTAGGTAGGCATTTCTTCGCTTCTATCCTCCAGGTAAAGAGTCTATCTCACTCCAAGTAGAAAAGGGATTCATTTCAGGCTAGTGCGCCTGAAAGGCATAGGCTCAATGCAAGTCGTAGTTCGTTCCATGAGCATGGGAGTCGTGCCTTTGTGAGAAAAAGCTTCTATTATCCCGTGCCAAGCATAAGAAAAGGATTATTGATTATTCTTCTCGACGGGACAGGCGCACGTCTTACTATGAAAGAGTTTGCCGCTCTACTCAGGTTCTCATTCAGCTTGCCAGCCCCAATGGTACTTCCCGTTACCTATTTGAGAGAGATTGGAACTCTGACTTGCTGGTGCTCCTATCTGGGGCTTGCCCTTTGAATAATGCTTCGAACCCGGCTTCCAACTAGCGTACTAGAAGATGTGATTTATGAGATCTGAAGCTGGCAAGAGATGACAGCGGAGTGAGGACCGCTAACCAAGAAGACCTTTTCCTATCCCAAACGAGGAGAAAGACTAGCACCTTCTCGGCTGATTCTGTGCCCACCCTCTGATCTCATTACGGACTGACCCTTCGACTGCACTTCTTGCCCAATGGAGTACAAGACAAGTCCCCCGAAAGAGGGATCAGATTGGATTGAGCCGATTTCAGCCTAAGAAGAATGGAATGGTTTTTTGCTTGTCCACCTACGACGAGCTAGGAGAGAATTCGTCTATCTAAATGCCAGTCAACTTCTTTTCTCCTTAGGCCGGGGCTGTTAGTCTATTTCCCCTGGGAGATGTGATCAAAGGACCAAAAAGCCATATTGGCTGTTAGACTCGTTCTTCTTGAGTTCTTTTGCTTCCTATCCTTTGTCTGCTTTCAACCTGGCATTGAGTGTGCACCTTGGGAATAAAAGACTTTGTTGGAGAACTTATCCTTTCTATGGTAAAGGTTTCCAATACGGATTCTGCCCTTGTCCAGCTTAAAAGCAGATGATGATCCCTAATCAATAAGCGCGAGATACTTCTCGAAGTTCTATCTACGGTTGGGCTACTACCAAGTGCGTATCGCGGAAGGAGACGAGCCAAAGACGACCTGTGTGACAAGCAAGCAACCTTACTAATGAAGGGGAATTGGATTTGGTTATCCCTTTTGGACTCACCAATGCCCCTGCCACCTTCGTTCTGCACCCTCCACAATGAGCTATTCCACCCGTACGACGACGACAGGTCGTAGACTTTGATCGTGGGCTATAACTATCCGTTAAACGAACACGTTAGCCACCTCCGGACCGTAAGGTATTAAGGAAGAATCACCTCTATGTAAAGAAAGATAAATGCTCCTTTGGACAGACAGAGATCCTATTCCTAGGGCATTGGATGGGCATCAGAGCCATCGAGGAGTGGCAAGCACCTACCAAGGTGAGTGAGCTAAGATCATTTTTAGGGCTCGTGAACTATTACCGAAGATTCATCGTTTTTTACTCGAAGAGGGCTGCTCAACTCTTTAATCTCAACAAGAAGGACGTACGGACCGATCATGGCACTGCACTGATCGGAAGAGTGTCAAAGAGCTTTTGAGGACCTAAAGCAGGCAGTGATTGATGACCCCGTATTGCAGTTGCCAGATTACACTAAGCCATTTGAAGTACACACGGATGCGTCAGACTATGCCATAGGCGGTGTGCTAGTATAATAAGGTAAGTAGCATATGAGATCCGAAAGCTCAATGAGACCGAAAGGCGTGGTCCAAGAGAAGGAGATGACAGCAATAGTGCACTAAAAGAGAACGTGGAGGCGGGTCACGATTTGTGGTCAAGACGGATAATGTGGCGACGAGTGACTTCCTGACCCAGAAGAAACTCACGCCAAAACTTTGACGATGGCAAGCAAGACAAAAAAGCCAAGGAAGATTGATATAGTGCGTAAGTATAAGCTTGGACGAACCAACCAGGTCGCGGATGCCTTAAGTAGGAAGACAGAGCTGGCGGCATTTAAGTGTGAGGCAGTGGCAGCCACCAGCAGGGTCACGAGTACCCTAACGCATCGTATTCGAGATGGGCTTGAAAAAGGACCCGCGAGAAGCCTTTTGCATCCAGCAGGAATCGAACCTACGAATTTTCCCCTTGTCTTTAACTCATGCTAGCAGTTCCGACCGCATAGCCGTTTTGCTCCTCTTCGTTTCCTCTTCCTTTCCCAACCTATGGGATATTTATACGTAATTCCCCTTGTTGCCTCTCGGAACTCTTTTATTCATGTCTGACAGATAGGGTTAGCTTCAAGCGCAGGAAAAGGGTTCTATGACGGAAGCATCTACTTCTCTCCTTCTGTAGTCAGGATGCCCTGAAAAACCCGCTTCGATCCCTTGACTCTTTCCATCGGCTAATGCCCAGTCTCTCCTTGCTCTCCCTTCTCTCTTAGGGTATTCTATAATTTCCTTTCTATAAGGCATCTCGCATGTGATTCTCTGATGAATCCCGGTGATACCATACCGGTGTCTCGTGCTACGAATAAGTGGTCTTCATCGTGGAATCAATGGTATCTCCCTCGTAATCTTATTTGTTCTCTGAATCAGCATTCTTCGTCTATGAATACACCAATCTCCGAGCTCCTGCTTGCTTCCTCTCTTACTACCGGGAGCTGTCTTCCTTTCCAGAGCTATAGCTATAAGCTCTTTTTCATCTTTCTTCCCAGTCTACCTTTTAGCGTATTCTCTGATTCAAGATCATTGTTGAATAGCTAGTTTTCCTACCTAATTCGATCATTTTCCAAAGTGGATTCTTGGCGAATAGTCAGTTTGTTTGTAGAATAAGTTGTTGCCAATGAGTACTTCTCTGTGTAAGCCAAATCCCACCCATGGACAGTCTCTCTTCACATCCAGATGCCTGGCGGAAGCCCAAAAAGAGTCCGAGTCCTTATAGTGTTAGATACTGGGGCAGATCTAAACAGCATAAGACTTCACTTAGTCCCAGTACGACTATGGAGGAAGTAAAAGATGATAATCAGAGGAGTCGACGGAAGGGCCCTTGATATCTCACTCAAGGTTTGAGGAGTCCAGTAAGCTGCGAAGATATCTTTCTTGTTCGGCACCTAAGTTCAGTGTCGACTAAGGGCAGCCTTTCCTCACCGTTGTATACCCTTCGGACTTCATAAGCAATTACTATCACTATGGGAAAGGAGAAGGTGTCCTTCAGAACACAGTCCCTCAAAGAAAGGTGGTCAGAACATAAGCGGATTACTTGAGGTTCCTTTTGCGGAGGTTAACATTCTTTTCACAAAAAGTGTTATATACCCAGTCTATCCAGCAATGTTATGAATAGAGTCAGTTCAAACCTCACTCTCTTTCCGCAAGTAGACCGGTCCCCTTCTTTGAAGAATTTATTCCCTTCCTCCGCATCTGCGGCAGCATCTCTATTAGTTAGTAAGCTAGCTGCTACTATAGTTTTGAAGGCGTTTGCGCAATCGGCTTGTTGGTTGGCTTAATTACGCTATCGCTATAAGGGCTTGTAGCTAAAAGTCTAATAGCTTTCCTCTTCCTCTACCTTCACTCGCAGCCTTGCCTTCGACGACTCAAACTAGGAGTGACCTTTGTTTTCTTGTAGTTGCCAGACGTCAGTGACCTTGTCCGATAGGTTTCCCAATGGTGTGACTGTTAGTTAGGTGTTCTCGGTCGACTAACTGTTGTGAGAATTAGTGAGTTAGGAGTTATGTCTTAATCTTCCGAAGGTGCTTGAAGGTCTCTCTACTTATGGCATAACCGATCCTGCTAGTTAGCAAGCCTTGCCATTCGGATGAAAAGAATGTCATCCTAATTCAAGCCTCCCCCCTTATCAATGTGATCGATGCCTGGTTGTGCCAATTGCCCTAGTTGACAATATGACTTTTATGCCTGGCGGCAACTCGGATCTTATGTTCTTTAGATGCCCGGCTTATCTGCCAGTTGTCTGGCTGCAAAAGGAAGAGGTTAGTTCACCTGAAAGCCGAAGACGAAGCGAGGAAGGCAGCTACAGCGGCAGATAAGGAAGAGATTTAGGCAACTTAAGAGTATTAACTGACCTACCGGGCCCTAAAGGTACCACTTATCCGGCAGCCATAAAAAAGCCGGTTTCCAAGCGCGACTCGATGCTACTTTAACACAAGGGCCGGTGTCCATCATTGAAAGTGGCATCTCTGTTTGCGCACATTAGAGAAAGTGCTCCGCTAGTGAAATCGGTCCATTGACACCTACAATTGTTTCACCGAGGCCGAGCACTCTTCTCGATCCAATACAATTTGTGGATGCACTCTCGCCTTAAGTGGCTGAAACCTCTATGTGGAAAAGTTTCTTATTGCAAAATGAATTTCGTTAAGCTATCACTAAAACAAGGACTTCCTATACTGTACTTACAGCAGAGTCAGTGGACATGTCTTCTTAAGGCAAATCATATTCTTTCTTTATTGCCGAAGAACGAGTTAAAGCCAATAATGCCCACCGATGTTCACTCCTCCGGACGGGAAAAGAAGCTTTGACTCCGTTTTTTGGAACTTCAATTCACTCGACGAAAGAGCTTGACAAGCGGCGAAGCTCTTCTTCTGAAGACCGGGTTTAGTCAACGCTGGGCAGATTGTTCTCCTACTCGAGTGAAGGGCGGTACTGTCTTCTAATTCATAGCGATTCTTTCCTCCAAACTATCCCGCTAGTCAGTGGATGTTCGACCAGTCTTCGGGCAAGCAAGAGAGGAGAAAGGCACTCACCCTATCCATCCAGTGGAAATACGAGGCTTCCCCTATCACAAAGCTTCTGGGAGAGAATAGAGTCAAGCTAGCTACCGTGACGCCTCCTTAACTCTTTCGCGTTAAGCGTACATCTTTAGACTAAAAGAAAAAGGGCAGTTCCCCTTCTCTTTCGCCGTTAGAACACTCGCTGATAGAACACATCATGGGAAGAAGGTTCTGGTCATACTTGCTCGCAACAGGTGCTTCTTTCTTTCCCGCTACCTGAAATCCAATTTAATGCTCTCTCTACTGCCCCAGTACCCTTACTGGCTTTCTTCGGTTCCTTTTCTGGTTCGGGTGCAGGTTCAACTCCACTGAAATCTTAACTTACAGCTGTTCCTTCCAACACTTATGAAGTATTGATATAAATAACCTTCACTTCTTAAGTAAAGATATAAATAACCTTGTTGTCTCGCTCAATGGTTTCGACCCTGCCCGGGGTTCCTTTAGTACTGCGACGGTCAGACCCCTTTCCTTTCTTTATTAGGAATTATCTGTGGCAAAAGGTTTCGTTTCCCACTTAGACCAGCTTCTTTCCCTACCACTGCTACTGGCTAAACTAATGGCCCTTGGGTTCCACCTACCGCATGGAATCTGCTCACTTTACTTCAAGGGCGAACTCCGCTACTGCGCCCACCAGACAGAAAGCCAGGGTTTAGAGATCTAAGTAGGGAAACTTCCAGGATCAAATCCTTCGAGTTGAAGGAAGCTATCCGAATTTCCTACTGGAGGGACATGCGTTTTGTCTTGTTAGTGTGTGCTTTGCTTAAGAGTGGAAATTTGCCCGTCAAGGCAGACTACTGATTAGCAATCGTTAGAACATTGAAGCAGATACCAGCTGCCATTGAAACGAAAGGAAAGAACTTCCGGGCCGGGCGGAGTTCAGCCGAGGGGAGGCAGAGAAGAAGCAAGCAGCCATTTCATCGGTTTTCGGAAGAACAGTAGGTTTTGGTGCTTGAGTCAGTCCGTGGTCAGCAGTGGATTAGGTAGAATCGGTAGCTGTTCTTGCTCCTGTTCAACTGCTAAGAAGAATTTTATGACGATTGAATGCGACCTAGAAAGAGAAGATTCAATTTACAGGGCAATCCAGCCTTCTTAGTTCCGCTAGCCCATTAATTAGAAAACCTGTTTTTACGTTATCTATACTAGAAACTATAAATTAAAAGGAAAGACCTGGCTCCAGGTAGCGAAGGTTCAGTTGCTCTTCAAGGGAAGGAGAATAAAGATTAGTCGTCCTATCGTTAAGTAGCCGAGTCCCACCGATATAGCTTAAGGAGGGATAGTCGAAGTTGTTCACTCGGTTCGAAGAAAAGAACAGGACCGACTGTGATCTTCTTTGTCGACTCGGAACGAATGCTTGAAGCGTCACGTAGCATATGCGGATACAAGGTTTTCATTATGACTAGTGAAGGCGACTGCTTAGATGGTAGTAGCAGATTGACATTGAATTATGATTCGACTGCTTTTCCGGATGGAGTTGCACAACAACCCTGACTGATTCAACAGTTCGAACAGGAATTCAATCTTTCGAATCATAGCGGATTCGAACCGTTGAGGACTCGGATCTATCTAACATTACTTTGTACCGGGTGCACTCACCAACTACTTGAAAAGTCTAAAGTAGAACCCGGAAACCTCATTAGCGGCGTCCCCATCTCATTCTTCTATTACCGGTGGTAAGACTGACTTCCTTCTAGAACTGGCTGATGAGCAAGTTAATTGGTAATTTACTTCCTTCGAAAGCAATGTAACCAAATTTCTATTTTAAGGTTTACTTCACACACTGACTTTGATAAATTGTATTGATTTCTTTGTGAAGTACAACTCGATCAAGTAGGAACGGAAGGAATTAGGCTGGGGATAGCCCACAAGCAGGTAAAGGTAAGGTTAGACTTCAGTACCAGTGACACAAAGCTTACTTCTTATTTATTTATTAAATAAACTTGCTTCTACTTCTGGGACAGGCAGCTAAGCCAGTTAGCTATTTAGTTCGGTGTCAAACTAAATAAATAGGTATCCTCTAGCTCAGCCAGTAAAGGAAGCAAGTTTAGGTAATTCAGCGGAAGGAACTCATCTTAAACCCCATCATATGGTAAAGTAAATAAGATAAGGATTTAGTTGCTTTGCCGACCGTTGCAGTTCATTTGTTTGTTAATGAACTTGTAGATGTAGAAGGTGCTTACTCATTCTTTTCCGTATTGTCACTCTATATTCTTTCCTTCTTATCGTTATCTGCCCTGGGTATTCCTACTTGATCGACTTCTTTCTGTCCCTTGCTGCAGAATAGATACATCAACAGTAAATAAGTACCACTACTGACTTTCTTACTGTTGATGCCCCATTCATAAGAATGGGTTAAGCTAAGGATGCCATTGTTTCCACTATAGCGGATGTGATTTGTGTAGCTGTACTTATACATGTAGCGAGGACAGTTCCTGTAGCTGGAGAGGAAGAGGAACTGCCCGAGATGAGATCTTAGTAGTTAACGTTTCTGTAGTTAACGTTTCTCCGCTAGGCAATCTGTTAAATGATAAATAGACTAGACTTAAGAAGCAGAGCATCCACAAGCTTTGAAAAGAGAGAAAGCAAGAGTCACCAGAAGGGTAATTAGGATCTGCTGCTGAACTAGATATCCCGCCCCTTACAACCAGTAGTCTATATCCCTCACTGCGAGCCAAAAAAGAATGAAAGAAGGAGGACTTTATAAGCAGCTGAAGGAACGAACGAAGTGAGCTAGGGAAAGTACGGTTAAGTATGCTATTGTCTCTCCTGGCCTATATCCTTCACTATTCTTTTTTATTGACCAGAATCCCCCTATCTCTTAAGGAACGGAAAAAAGATAAGGTCTCAACAAGCCTTTCCGTTCATTCCTACTATGTCTTGTCACCAACATCGCTTCTTACCCTGCGAGTCTTTTTTATTTCGAAGGCAGGAAAGAAAAATGACCCGGCTCCCAAAGAAGGAAATGCTAACCACAGTTTCAATGGTAACGGGAATACGCCTGACGGCGAAACAAAGATAGTGACGCTTCCATCGCTTAGATTTAGGGCGATAGGGCGCACCACAGATAGGAACTAGAAAGCACCATTGCATAGGGAAGGCTCTAATAGATCCGAAGGAACCTTTTCTTCTCGAGTCGATTACGTCTTGGATCCGTCGAAACCGATGTTGCAATCAATGCTTAACACATAGGATTGAAAATTATCCATTCATCGCTTCGTCCATGAGCGGCCCGTAGAGCGCTTTATCCCTAAAACCGGCTTCTATCTCTAACTCGCGAAATGCAGCTTGTGTACTATCACCTGAACTAAGCATATCCTTTTAAATAGAATATCCAGCTTTTTCTTAAATGAAGCAGGCACTCTAGTCACGTCGATCTCCCTTAACAAAAAGGTGCCTCTGTTCCTTCGCTCTTGCTTGCTACTATATTGCTTACAGAATTACTTTCTATTCGACGCTCGCTGCGATGAAAAAAGCTTACAGAAAGAGAAAGAGAAATGCATAAGTTCCAATTCCTTGGATTAATTTGAGATAATCCCATATGAACTCAAGGTCGAGTCACTTAACGCAGCTATAGGCTTGAGCTTTACAGTAGGTTTGAAAACTCTCGACGTCAGGAGAGTAATGACCAGCTTCACTATTTTATTCCGGCCGGATGGATGACTTAGAACGGAATAGCGTCCTAACGCGCTAAGCTTTATAGGTGCTTCTTCCTATTGGTCACTAGAGGGTATAGTTTTTTCTTTATTATATTCTCCAACACCTGCACTACTAGTCAAAATCAATGGGGGGTTCTTCATCCTTCTGTTTGTCGTTTCATCCAAAGTCTTTTTGCCGCAGGTATTGTGCCTTCTGATATCAATCGCACCTGGAAGCAGAACCTAGTAAGAAGAAGAGCTAGCAGCAGAGAAGATCCCAACAACGGCTATTTGAACACCGCTTACTGTACCAGCGGTTGCTGATTCAATTGGCTGCTTAGATTCAATAGCTGCCGAGTCGATAACCGGATTCTTCAGCAAAAGCTCACTCATTCCGGAATGGTCGACTAGATTCATGAGAGGAAAGAGCAGGAATCACAGCTTGACTGGAAAGACGAAAGGCGGAAAAAGGCTCTTTAACCCACTCACTCTTAAACCCAGAGAAAGAAAAAGGCTGGCTGTCCTAACGAGGAAAGGCACTTCACTGACTTAATCCCTTAGAGCACCTTGGGAACATTAATAGATTTTTTACCCCGTACCTACGCACAAAGGAAATCTCTCACACACTACCAGACGCCTACTAAGAATAAGGAATCGGTAGATACTCTAGTCTAGCCGCTTTTTCTCATAGCTGCAGAGAGAGTTGCTGCCTTTACCGATTAGCTACGTGAGCGCTCATCATAGAACAATAAGAACAACGAAGGGGGGGTACTCCCCCTTCGGTTGGTGGAAAGACGGTGGATAGAGCTACGAAGCGCCCAACGACTTGAGGATCACAACGAACTATATGCTTATCCGGTGGATGCGCGTCTTGGTTTACCTACAACTAGAAATATCGTATATATATATATATTATAACCTTACGCTACACCTAAGGATTCCCATGCTTTCTGTTGGTCAACAACGACCAGCAATTTCCTAAAAAAAAGCACAAAGAAACCCAATAAGAAAGAAAACCGCATAGTGAAGGACGACCCAGACGAATCTCTTTTCCTTATGAAAGGAAATAAAAGTTTACTTCACTTCTGGTAAGAGTCATCTTGACCGGCTTTGGTCGAGCAACCATTTAGTTTTGGTTGCAGCCTACATAACTTAACTCTGTCCCCCTGGAGAAAGTCTCATACCATTTTTAGTTCTCGGGTCCGGCCCCTTTTTTTACAGTTCCCGGCAGGTTCTTGTGAAGTCTTTCTTTTCACTCCACCCTGAAGTAGTCTGTTGTTCTCAATCCAACCAAATACAATGGTGAGCGATACGGAGGACCCACTTGAAAGAGGCCCGATTGATCCCATAGTGTAAAGGGGGGCTTGACCTTGGTCCAATACCGTCTGCTCTTAGTCTCATCTCGATGACCATGTCACGAGCTGGATTTGAACCAGCACCTCTGGGAGTTAGCCAGCGAACTTCCTTTATTCTAATCGTGACTTTGGTTACCCGGTTCCCCACGCGGCGAATGGGTACGTCCGGGGTCGATCGTATAGATCAACAAATGCTCCAATCCGTAAGAACAAATTCTGCCGCCCCCCCCACCTAATGAAGAAATATGATTGACGGAAAAAAAAAAAGTTATATATACTGTCTTAGCACTTGTTCCAATACGTTTATGAAAGTAGAGGACCTCAGGCCGTGTTCCATTAAATTGTAGTAGCAGGCCCGTATCTCTTCAAAATCCTGAGCATTATTAAAAAAAAAATCGAGCGGATAATATCTGTCCAACAAAGGAGAGAAAGAACCTGAGAATCAACATAGAGATATAAAAAGGAGAGGGCATAAGGATGAGACTAGCTTGTAGCGTTCACGTGGTGAAGGTTGAACTTGGGCGGTTCAAGAGATGGGTTCTGTGGCGAACTCGAGTTGAATAAGCTCTTCTTCTTCCTCAGAAGAGCCTGCCAACCCTGTCTGTCTGTCCCTAGGCGAGTCCGAATCCCTTTCTGTTTTGTCAGCTGATCCTACGAGCTTTCATAGAAAGCCTATATCTTATAGCGCTTACAAGTGGGCAATCTTCTCTGCGCTCTTTGACCAACCATAGATCCTTAGTGGTGGACCGATCGACCTCAAGCCCTATCGTCAAAGACAGACTCTTTTGGTGCAGAGGTAAAGTCAGTGGTAGGTTGTTCTCGTCAAGCAGTAAGGCGACAATCAAATACTGAGCTTCGTCAATAGGCGTCCAATCCTGGGAAAAAAGGTAGGGTAGAATCGCCGAGTCGTCTAGCACCGTCCCCTGCCTAAACTCCACAATCACAATCATTTGTAAAAAAAGGTGGTTTGCTGCTGATCCTTTCTCCGGCATTGGAAAGACCTGACAAACAGGAAAATGTGCTATATGGAGGTTTTTCTGATTGTTGACGTACTGACTCATGATCCGCTTATTTAGATCTATGATCCTCCGTGGGGTAGGGCTTCGCGCCAGTAGTGAAGATCACAATTCTTCTTTCTCTCTCTCATACATATGAAAGTTCAAAGTCTCGAATGCGTCTCGTGACATGAAGAGGAAGTCCCAAACTGGGATCAGAGCTTTTTTCGTCAAACAATCATGATTGGCAAGCCCCGAAGAGTGAAGGTCTCGAGTTAGGGGGGGTCAAAGAAAAGAGTCGAAGATTGGTTCATCCTCTGCTTTGGACTCGTTCTTCGCTGAGTACTTTGACCTAGAGATTGAAAAGAAGGAAAACAAAAAAAGAGTAAGAAAGCGAACCGAGACAAGATCTATCTCTTATTGAACTTTTTGAATGGGAGAATGAAACAAAGCTGAAAGAATGGGCTCGCTTGAAAGAGACCCTAGTTAGGGCTGAGCAATAACTGTGAGGCTACTGATGTAGACTGTTTAGCGGTTAGCAGCGGGTAAGGGAAAAGAGCGTACGATATGTACGGTACGCAGATGTCTTTGCGCGGGTGCGATTCGGCGCTTTATGAAGTTCTTTCAAAAAGCCTTGAAAGACCTCCAGCTCGATGCGACTTCCTCCTTTTTCAAACGGATCCGAGGAGGACCCTCAAAGCCTCTACTTCTACTAGTTCTAGGCCTTCGATGTCTTCGAAATCTTCTAAGTGGTCTAGCCTAGCGTCCCCATTAGCAGCCCAAGCTTTCGGGGTCATTTCTTTTCTCTTGTTTGAGTTGAGGTGTCTTCGCATTTGCCTATGTGTTATTCTGGTCTACTTGCCAGTGTAATATTCCCCGCTGGGACAGATCTGATTTGAAAGAAAGTTAGCAACCGTTGGTTTGCAGGACCGAGACCGTGCTACTGGACTGGCTGACTGGGTTGGCTACTCTCTGCGCTCCCCGCTCCCAGCTGCCCTTACTAGACGAAATTCCTAAGGCACCGAAGAAGGGCTATTCAATTACCATCTAGAAAGAGAAAGAAGAAGAAGCTTTCTCTCATCCGTAGCAGCGCCTGGAAAGACAGGAAGATCTTAAAGAATAAGAACTAGCCTTGGGTGGGGCTCACTCTCTCTCCTGAGCTTGAAAGATAGAGGCTGGGCTAGGTTGAAAAGGGACTCCACCCGGCGTAATATAAAAAGCGGCAAAATGACATCCGCCTTGTCCATCCCGTCTGGATCAGTTGGCTCGTATGGAGCTTCCTCGTATAGAAAGCGACTATATGGAAACTATTACCGACTAGAGAAAGTCTTACTTCCTATTTCCTATGGATGGGATAGGGCCTATTCCACATATTCAAAGCCTATTACAATATGAAAGGTTCTATCTACGATATATTCACCCTATTCTCTATTCTGCCCTCGAAAACTCATACTCCAGCCCTACCAAGGAAAGCTACTCCAAGGAGAAATCAAACCCCAGGAGCGCGAAGGAAAGAGAAAGTCTAACTGGAGCTCGAACTGGTTTCGCTTAAGACTACAAAAGACTCGGCTGGACCCGTCGTATAGACATTGTATGGACTGTGCTCTTATGGACTCCACCTTTTCGCTCGCCTGGAAAAAAACTATAACTTCCACTGCCACTTTAGATGGAATAGAACTCCACTCCAACGAAAGTACATCCAAGTAAACGAGCTGGAAGGCAACTACTCCTGAGGGTGAGGGGTGGGCTTCCTACCTGAACACTGCAACTGCTTCGAAAGGCGAAGGACTGGTAGCGGACTAGAAGCCAGAAGGAATTCCCCTAACAACTCCTGGGACTATGGGGAGAGGAATGCAACCACGGGGGAAAAAGAAATTCATCGGGAACCGATTCAACAAAAAAAGAAAAAACTTCCTATTCCAAGCCAAGGAAGTGGGAAGGGCTTTCGCTGACCCTATCCACCTCCTTTGCGGAATACCAGAGATTGAGATGAATTAGCGGATCACAGAGGGCTAAGTCAAAGCATGCCGGAACCTTCTTTAGTAGTGAGCCGTACCGAGTAGCTCAACGCAAGCATTGCCTTGGGTACGAATGTCATCTTCAAAGCAGCTTTGCTTTCTCTAGAAAAAGATCAATGACCAGCTCAATCTCTAAGTGTGAAATTGTGCTTACAAGTCTAAGTAGCTAGGATTCTTTCTTCCCGTTTAGGAGTTCATGAGCTAAGCCATATATTCCTATTCTTGTATACAGCTTTATTAAAAAAGAAAATTGTTTGAAAGATAAACAGATAAACGGTAGCATTCCCTTAATAGGCGCAATCAGTAAGATTCTCTAAAGACTATTCTCTTTCCTGTCAATCTATCTCTTACATTTCCTTTAACACTATACTTTTCTAAGTTTAAGAGGTCCGAAGGTGGAGTTAAGGAAGAAAACATAGGTGCTTCGGTTTGGGTAGCAGGTAAGATGGTATGTGTAATAAATCCGTTCTCGTTCTGGTAAGCGCAGTAGATCAATCAAGCAAAGCGTGACTGTCTTGTCTTCAGTCTAGCATTCCTGTACTTCAAGATTGAATAAGGAAGGCTAGCTGGCAGCTGTCTGATGAGTTCATCCCTTTTCTGGCCATTTTTCTTTAAGCTTCAGGCCAGTTCAAATTCAAAAGAGCTGATAGGCCTGGAATCCGTATCGTTAATTGGCAATTTCTTTTCTCTATAGAAATCAGGCCTCTTCAATCGATCTTCTATAGGGAGCAATCAAAAGGATTAAAACAAGGAAGCAAGAAAAGAGATAAGCGTTAGAAGGAGGTAGGAGCATTCACTCTTGCTATGCCGCACTCTCATACTTTTGAGGAAGGAAATTCCCTGCAAGGCAGTTAACGGCTGTTGGATAGGAGCATAGGTAAGCATTCCTGTCTTAAGCCAATCGGTCCTATTTCTTTCTTTCTGTTACAATTGCTTCAGCGGGATCTGCTTTAGGTATTTGAAACGGTGCTTTCTTTCGAGGAGTGGCTCTTTTACTTCGTTCCTTCCAATTCGGTAAGCGGGAGTCGGGAAGTTTTGCTCTTGTCTGATTAATTAAAAGGGCTATAAGGTCATTTTTCGTTTAGTAACAAGCCCTGTGAAAGCTATCATTAATGGAGTGAGTGCTCATCTCTTCGATCTCTTTCTTTCCTGGGTGAATAAGATAGCTCAGTTCCAGAGTTCATGAGTGAATCTCAATCAAATCAATGTAAGCTGACGGCCCAATCTTTTATCATATAATTACATTGAAATTGACGTGGGGAGATAAGATAAAATACAGTTGGTGCTTGTACTACTTTTATTAGAATCCCCCCCTGGAGGAGCTTAGCTACTTTTTTTTATAACTTGTTCCATTAGCGTAGACTTTAAAACATATAAAGGTTATCCCCAAGAGAGTATAGAATTCTTACCTCTATCATTCTCAACTTAGACTATAAAGGAAGGGAATCAATTTCTTCCTTGGAGAGAAGGATTCTTCCCAATAAGGTGGTCTAATTCCTGGAATTCTTTTTCCACTTTTTGGTTTGAACAGAACAAGCGAGAAATCCCATTCCAAAAAAGGGCAGCCAGATGAGTACCACAAGGGATCAAAGGTGCCATCATCGATCGATTTCATTCCTGCGTATGCCGGCGTAGCTGGCCTGTCACGTTTTCAGATAGCTGGATCTATAACATTTGCTTAGCGAGTGGGAGTAGCGTTCGCAAGAGCTCTTTTCAGGGAGTCGTTCCCCAGTGGTAGTAAAACCTTCCAGGTCAGTAATTTAAGATTCGGCTTATCCACATGCCCAGAAGTGGACCTTGGAACTCAAGCCCCAGACCTTGGTTTACGGCTTAACTATTGAAGTCCAATCCTTGTAAGGTAAGACGATCTTGCATATCTATGTCCACCCAGCCGTCCTTCCCTGCTGACGCTTCGGCTGAACCTTCTTCTCTTCGTCGGAGACTGAGTGAGTTAAAACAATTTACGATCCCACTTTTGAGACTTCCCCTCGGGATAGGTAGGATATGGTGCCACAAATTGTAGTCTACTCGGCATGCCAATGCGTTGATTCTTTGCTGGAGAAAGATAGCAGCCTAGATCACTAGTTTTGGACTATCGATAAGTCCCCCTCTGCCCTTTGTCTTTGCTTTTTTGCTTTAAAGACCCATAGGGTTCGCCTGCTTCACACTTTTAAGAAGTAATGGACAAAAGCAAAATACTATAACAAGGAAGGAAAGAGCAATAGACCAGACCAACCTACAAAAACAAAACGGTCCCTCCGTAACCAGTCATCCATAATATCAAATAAATCTTTTTCGTCTTTGGTAAATTTACCAACGGCTATAGTCATAGTGATCCTCCTATTCAACTACTGAAACCATTTCCGAACACCTTATGTTATGGCACTTTCGGGGCCTTTGAGGATTCGATCATTTAGATATGATTTTCTTTCTCGTACACTGCCCCTTCGAAAGGGTTTCGAATATAAAAATCCTTTATGGGTCCATAGCCTGACTTAGGTAAATCCATGAACTCAATTCGTTTATTCCTTCCTATTCTTAATAATCGTCTGAACCTGAACCATGAATTGTCTTATGACTCATCAATCAGATAGATGAATCTTTTGAAAGAACTCTTCAATTCACGGAAGAAGTGATCCCTTCTTTCCTTACTGGTTGATCCCCAGACCTACTCCTCTCGCTCTATCAACTAATCTTATTCTTGGATCTTGTTCGTAAGATTGAGAAAAAGAAAGATTTTAATGTATTCTTCGATTTTCTATGTGTATTAAACCCCTACAGTATCATATATTTTATTGCTTTATACTTTCCTTTTTTCATTTTCTTTTATTTATTGTTATTGTCTTCTTTGTTAGATTTCCTTCTCTTTGAGATTAATATAAAACTCAAGAGTATATCTTTTCATTTCATGGCAAGAAAGACACTTCGAATATTTTTTTATTGACTTTTATATGTATATGTCAGAGACAAAAAGAGAATTTCCTATTTTTATTATTTAATTTAAATACAATATACAATTAAATAGAAATAATAGGAGACTGTAAATGAAAGTTTCTTTTTTACATCCACTCTCCTCACATTGTCGGAACAAAATAAAAAGATCATATGCATCGATATGAAACTATTTGATACATGAAGCCATGCTTCTCAGAGACCCCTTTGCCGAATACCATGCCATGTATAAGGCTCTATCTGACACGGCTGAGCATAAACAGCTACCTGCCCCTAACTCAAAATCAAGCTTCAAAGGAAGGAGAAAAAAGTATCCCTGAACAAGCAGGTCGAACAAGAAAAGCCTCCGTTGTCATCAGGGTCGCGGAGTCAAAACCGGAGGAATCCGCAGGATGATGTCTGGCCAGAGGGTATGGACCCATTGATGAAAGAAGAATTCTAACTAGGGAGTTATGAGCAGGATTACCATGGACAGACAGCCTGGGACTATGCCATGGAACACTACCAACAAGAAAGAAGGAAAAGAACTGTTAAGCAAGACGGATGATGAAGAAGCCACTCCGGAGGGAGAGTTAGAAGCGATTGCAACCCCAGCAATGGAGGAATTTGCAATCCTATCACGAATGGAAGCATTCATGAAAGAGATGTGGCGGTTAGTGGAACTAATAGCGAAAATAGTAACCAACCTTGTCAGTCTGGAAGTTCAGAAGGTTAGTGGGAAGCACCCTCCACCATGCAAGGGTCCATCGTCTGATCAGGTAGCAATCCTGCAGCCAGTGACTCGAGTTTCGGCAAATTACCCAGTGGCTGCCAAAATGGTCTATCAAAGTGAGAGGTTTCCGGTTCGACCCTCCCAGCTCCTGCCTCACCTACTGGCCGCAGGAATGATTACGCTCCCTACACCTCCGATGAAGAATCCGACTCCAAAGATACTTAATTCAAGCCCAAGATGCGATTTCCACTCGGGTATGATCGGACATGCGACAGATCAATGTTACACCCTACAGCATAAGATTCTTAATTTGCTCAGTCCAAATTGGCATTTGAGCAAAAGCCAGTTGAGCCCACTGAGCCCGCCAAAGCAACAGAATGTGCATCATCCATCGATGAGGTCCCACCATGGTTCTATTCTACTGCAGAGAAAGAAGAATCCAGTATCAATATCCCCACAAGTTCAGAGCCACAGCTCGAGGGCATCCAGCAGCCTCAATTGCTCCCGTCCACTGGAACCGATCCAAATGAACATCTAGCTCAAGCAATGAGCTCCCGTGAACTCCAGGAGGTGTTTGACTACGATGCAATTCCCCAGGAAGTCCTACAATGGGCTCTCTCTCAGAATGACCAAGTCGCAGCAATTCATACTCCATCTGCTCCTTTGACAGACAGCACCAGCACCATCCGTCCTTCGAACCCAGGAGAAGGGGTTGGAGACTGGGAGGTCATCCCTCTCCCAAGCAGGAGCGAAGGGTAAGGCCTAACAAAAAAGGCACCTTTTGGTAACACCCGTTGAGGTTATGCCTTGAAACCCAACGGGATACTAATTGTTAGAGGCTTATACTGCTTTCAGTCAAAGTTCATGTCTATTTTTCCTTATGTAAATATATGATGCATTTCAGTTATCTTTCTTATTGCACTAAAAAGATCTCTCTTTTTCCTAGGGAATGTTCTAACTCGGTAGAGGACCAAACGGATAATGAAGAAAGCTCTTCCCTCGAGTACAATCTTGACATCGGGCTCAGTGACGAGTTTCCAGAACTCGAGACCGAGAACGATACTGAGAATAATTTTCCAAAAGAAATCTTGGACATGGTTGAAAGGCATGAGAACCACCCCACGCCCAACATAGAGCAGGCCAGGGCAGTTAATATTGGGACAGATGAGACCCCTAGGGAAGTGAAAATCGGCGCAGAGTTATCTTCAGAACAGGGCAAAGCTATCACCAATCTTCTCTGAAAGTATCAAGACATCTTTGCGTGGTCTTACCAAGATATGTCAGGACTAGACACAGACATAGTGGAGCATTATCTCCCCCTCAAAGCAGGTTGCAAGCCGGTCAAGCAGAAGTTAAGAAAGCTCAAGCCCACATGGGCCCTACAAGTCAAGAACGAAGTCATGAAGTAGTGGGAAGCAGGTTTCCTCAAAGTGATCTCTTACTCTTATCCAACATGGTTGGCCAATATCGTCCCAGTCCCAAAGAAAGACGGGAAAGTAAGAATGGGTGTCGATTACAGGGATCTGAACAGAGCAAGTCCGAAAGAAGATTTCCTTCTTCCCAACAGTGACATATTGGTTGACAATACAGCAGGCCACGGCATGTTTTCGTTCATGGATGGATTCTCCGGGTATAATCAGATCAAAATGGCAGAGCAAGATCAGGAGAAGACAGCATTCACTACTCAATGGGGGACCTTTTGCTACAAAGTTCAGCCCAAAGGGCTGAAGAATGCTGGTTCAACATACCAGCGAGCAATGACCACACAGTTCCATGATATGATGCACCGGGAGATAGAAGTCTACGTAGACGATATGATCGCCAAGTCTCTCGACGCAGAAAGCCACATCGTCAATCTGAGAAAAGAAAGCTTTTCGAAAGACTCCGTAAGTACCGGCTTCAACTCAACCCAGCGTCGTGTGTATTCGGTGCTACCTCAGGGAAACTACTGGGGTTTATTGTCAGCAAGCAGGGGATAGAAGTAGACCCAGCAAAGATCAAAACAATAGTCGATATGCCGGCTCTCACAACCCAGAAAGAGGTCAGAGGCTTCTTGGGCAGACTCAATTACATATCCAGGTTCATCACGCAGTTAACTGCTACCTGTGAGCCCATCTTCAAGCTGCTAAAAAAGAATAAGAATGCCCCCACCGAGTGGACCAAAGATTGCCAACAGGTCTCTCGATCCAGAACTACTAGGAGGAAAAAAACCTTTCTCTCAAACAAAGTCTTTTTTTTGGCACATAATCGTCAGCTACTATGTATGGATTTCAGGGTTTTCCCCTATGCTATGGATTGACTCAGTTAAATCGAAAGAGGATCTCGCAGCCTGGCAAAGGGAGCGCGATGAGGCCTCATGGCAGAGACCGAATTTTGTCTCGAGTAGGTCAGAGAGCAGGAAAATTGTTGGGCCAAGGAGGAGCAAGAAGCCCGGAGGGCCGATCCCCTGGTGCAAACCTTTGAATTAGAGGCCGCGAAAAAGAGGGCCCGGGACAGTCTTTTGTCCCAATTTCCCCGGGAAGTCCGGGAGCAGTATGAGCTGGACCGGGCTAAGCGCCAAAAAGGGAAGAATACAGCTCCGCAAGTGCTTATACAAGCCCGGCTCCAACCCAACGACTGCTGATTCGTATTCGTCAGTGAGGCTTTCTACTGATTTCCACTTTTCTGCTCTGGGGAATAAAAGCTATTGAGCGTGGGCTACAGCTGTTATCCCAGCCAGTGAGTGTCTCATTCAACTCTTTCTAACAAGGAGGAACGAGTACTATATTGATTGGAAGGAAGGAGCCCCTTACCTACAAAAAGAGGACATGCCTCGCTGTGCCCTTATCATCTTTGTGAGTGGACGACCCTTCTTTTGCTGTTGTTTGGGAAGGCGGATGTACTACTTGGATACGAAGGGAAAAAAGGCACACAGGCGCCAGAAGTGAAGGTGGAAGGCGTCAGGGAGGATTTCATTGATTGATCTGCGTTGGCGTGCGAGGGCTTATACTTGATACAGTATAGTACGGATGAGCTATGTTAGGCCGATCATAAGCTAGTTCCTCCAGATTGTCATTTCGCGGCCTCGGATACAAAGAAAGGAGGTGCTCTATTGAGCCTGTAATGGTAATCCTTTGCTTGCGGTCAGATCAATTACTTGCACTTGGCGAAAGAAGTGACTTGCGCGGAGATATTCACTGGGTGAGAGCTTTCGAGCTCAACCCTTGCTTCGGCGCATGACGCGGCCCCTTGTGGATTATCCTTTGTTTTATTCCGTGATCTGGCCCTCATCTGTCTGATATAATGAACTGGAAAACAACCTGACGTCTGATTCTGCCTGTGCCAAAGTGTCCCGCTCTGGTCAATCGCTATGATTGAGACTTAGTTGTTCCTTCCTCTTCCTCCATCACAAAGAAAGAACCCACCAGTGTAGCTCGCAGACGAGGGGGGAGGCTCAGAACGGGTGAGATTTCCTTTGGGGAAGAGGAAATCTGGTACATACGCTTTGAAAGCAACCTGGCGATAAAGAAGGGGTGAAGAGAAGAGGGTAGTAGGCTTAGTAGGGCTCGAACCTACAATATTACCGTTATGAGCGGTACGTTTCAACCAATTAAACTATAAGCCCTTACGGATCTTTACATGCAATTCTCTCACTTCGGGAAGAGCGGACGGAAAGAGAAGGCCTTTGCTCTATCTGCTTCTTCCGCTTCCCAGGAATGAAGAATTGGAAAATCCATTTTCTTTTTGAATTGTTTATAGATAGATAAAGAATCTTTTTCTTTTCGATTTTCTAAATAAGAAATTTAGTGAGCGGCCCTTTCGCGACTCAAACTGCCGGTACGCTTTCCGGCTCGCAACGACTTCAAACGGGCGGGGGCTTTATATTTGCTTGCAATGCCGGCTGTTCGCCTTTAGTTATAAGTTCAAGTAGAGAAGAGAGCGCTCTTTGCCCTACACTGAAAAAAAGAAAAAAGTATGGATGAAGTAAGAAAAAGTACATAAGGAGCAAGCGTAGGCTCGAAAGCCGGAGCGCGCTAGCGCGCTTTCCGTTTTCTCGCTTGGTTACGGGAACCGAAGGTTAGGCCGACTACTTTAGTAGAGCTATACTTCAAAAAGTCTCTTCATTCAAGAGCCTTCCCCAACAACATGCAAGCAAACAGTAAGTGAACGCCCCTTTCTCTGCCCTCCTTTTGCTTTCCTGACTCGGGCATGAACCTATTAGGACTCTTCATATCATACCCTAAGACAGGTGCGGAACTGAGATTCTTCATAGTACAAGGCTTCTGTTGGCCTGTGAACTGACCTTCCTGCCATTATAGAAGAGGAAGGAAAGCAATAGCAGCCATTAGAAAGAAGAGTGGCGAAGAGGCCAGGAGCGAACACTATGAATGGTTGAAGAGAATGGACTACTCTTAATCAGATCCGTTCCTATCCGCATTGATGAGGTCTCACATTCGATTAGGACAAGCAGTGACCACTATAGAAGAACAGAGACAGAAGCTGACGCCATTAGAAAAGAAAAAGATTCGAACTGTGCGCATTGAATGCGGAGCATGAAAGCAGAGAGGGAACACTTTCTTTAGGCGGGTTCTGAATGCTGGATGAAAAATCTTAGTAAACATTCGATCCTCACTGCTGTGAGCTTAGTTTGAACTTAACTTAAATCAATTCCATAAGCTAATAACATCCATTTATCTTATCCGATTCCGCTACGCGCCTCTAAACAATTAAAGAGTTGGAGTTTTGAAGCCAAACGCCGGCTATTGAGTGCACTACTAGGAGTTAAGCTTAAATCAATAGTTACCAACAATTGCCAACAAGTAATCCTCCGCTTCAATTTCGACTCGTGCTTAACACGCGATTCCGGAAATCCTCAATCCATACATTTACCCATCGATCAGACCATAAGCTTCTGGGCGATACTGTGCTGTGCTTCAAATATGCGGTCTTCCCCGATATAGTATCGAAGGTTTGAGTTACGTCCCTGGAGTCACTCTGCCTGGATACTCCTATCCCTCTCTTATAAGCCTAACCTTTCGTCTTGTTACCTCTTTCCTTCTACTAAGGTTTCGTATAAGAGAGATCCACTTTCTAATGGATTATTAGATCTGTGTAAGACTGCTTTGCGCTTGAATTAATTTAGATCATTCCATCCGCTTTTGAAAAAGAGCCCCCTTCCCATTACCAACTCTTTCTATTTGGCTCTTAATCGGGTTCTTTTATTATAGAATAAGGTGTACATTGGGTCCTAACGTCATTGATTCAGTGTACGTAACGAGAAAGAGACTCGTCTTATCCAAGAGTCTATCCAACCCAGTCTCAATCTCGAAGAGGTTTCTTTTTTCTTAACGCAGGATCTTTTCCGCCCTCGCGAAATGAGAGTTTTTTTTTCGTCTGTCAGGAACGAACGAAGCATTTCCTTTTATGGGAAATTAGGCTTATGGCAAATCGTTGTAATATGAAGCATCCTATCGGATATACGCGTGAACATGCAAGGGTGGTCTGGAAAACCCCGGTTGTGGACACTGAAGTTAGGTCCTTGGATCGAATCCTACCTATTCTTTTTCTTTTTGCTTTGGGAGGAAGCTTAGCCTCATCCTTGTTAGTGCCCCTTTTTCTCCTATGAGTGAAAGTAGAAGTTGGCATCAGCATCTCCTTGCTATCCGATTTCCTTACCCGAGTTTGGAGCTCTGTTAGGAGTACAACCTTGATCGTCTCTTCCTTTTTTTTATTAGGTAAAAGGCAGCTAGGGCTCCTTTTTAGTTTCTGTTAAAGTCATAAGAAAGAAAAGGTTAGGGCAGCTGGGGAATTAGTTGAAGTGCAAGCATGTCCAGTAAAAGGAGAATCTCTTACAGTCTATCCAATTGCATAAGGCCATCCGGTTCTGGCATCGAATGGGAGTTATCTTTCTTAGGGGCTATTCCCACTTTCTAGTTTCCGTCTATGTCTTTCATAAGTCCCGGCTATATATGAAGTACTACTAGCGAGCTAACATGCTATTTTAGTGTTAAAGGGGTCTTTATTAAGCTCCCCTTTTTACTGCGCATAATAACTAAATAACTAACAGGCGTCAAAGACTAGCAGTTCGTATAATAGGGGGATAAGAGTGAGTTGTCAAAGAAGGCTATTCTTATCATTCAAAACAAAGATCTGACAGTGCTAAGTAAGAAGGGCCTAAATAACATTACCAGTAATCCGAGGCAAGCGCATAAGAGAGCTAGCTTGTATAAGAGTCATAAGAGGACTAAGAATAATAAAGGTCCAATTCGTAAGCCGGCTATCGGTACTACTCTTCCAAAATTCCGGCTGTGGATAAGGTGTCTCCTATTGTTATCGTGTCTAACAGTAAGACCAGCTCTCCCCTTAGTCTAAATAGCTATATAATCTCCCAGCCAATGGGCAAGCTAGTTCTTTAGCAAAATAAGTAGTCTTTCAAGCAAGCTATGGATAAGAGGGATAGGTCAAAGGTAAAGGACCGGCGCTCTTTTATTTGAGATTTGAAGCCAGTTCAATTCCTTTTCCCATTGATTCTGAAGCAGAAGAAAAGCAGTCAACAGACGAAGAAGTTAAGGCTAGGGTAAAGAAAAGACAAGGACTTCATTTATTACTTTTTGGCTTCAGGCCGGGGCAGCTGTTGAAACTTCTCCGATTTGAAGGATAGCGTAATAGCGGCAAAAAAACAAGCCTGCTATATAGTTATGATTACGGACTAGACGAAAAAAGGATTACTACATCGACAGCAGCTCCTGGCTCCTGCGCTTACTACTTTGAAAAGAGAGCATGGGGCTAGACCAGGAAAAGACTCGATCTCCTTCAACAGCACTTCACCACCTGAAAGAAGAAAGAAAAATCAGTAGTTGCTCGGTCAGCTCTGACAAGAACTCCGGAAAAAGGAAATGCCCCTTCCGCGACTAAGCCTTACGGGAAGGATGCGTCATCTAAAACCTCCCCCTTCCCTTCACTTCGAACGAATCGAAGAATGAAAAGATTGAAGCGAATCCAGAGAGAAAGCGCAAGGCCAATGGGTATACCAAAGACCAGTCCCCCCCGGTAAAGAGAAATGCTGAAAGACTGGCTTAGACGGACTAGGGATTATTAGAATGGCTGAAAGGCTTATACTAGTTTTCTGGATGACTGGCTGAAAAGAAAGAGGCTTCATAACCCTCGTGACACAGGCACTAAAGCAACTGAAATCACTGAATCTTTGAAAAAATCGTCTTCTTTTCAGCACTTTATGCGGGTACTGTCTACGGGGTTTCATAAAAGGCAAACCTCCCCGAAGGACTACATGTCAAGCTAATGAAAAGCGTTTTCCGATATACTCAACTAAGAAATTGACTACGAGACGTACTCCAGTACTGAACGGATTGGAATGAGAGGCCGATTGCTTACCGAATTAAGTGCGAAGGCATAATCGATTGGTAGGACTAAAAAAAAGTCCCCAAGTCACACTCAAGTAAAAAAGAAAGGTGAGGCACTCCCGGCAAGAAGAAATGGAAAAGATTTGATCTTGTTCGTGCCCCAAGAAAACAATAAAGAAAAGAAGGACTTTCGCCGGGGTCAGGAGCGTCAAAAGTCAAGGAAGAAGAAAAGACCGAGGAGACTCGATAAGAAGATGCCCATCCGGGAATTCGCAGCAAAGAGAGCGAGAGTGGGGGAGGCCCTAACCGAGAGAGGATCCACGGCGTGGGAACCAGAGCCAGGGCGAAGGATCAAAGGCGGAACAAGACCATGACTGAAGACCTTTTTTAATCAAAGAAAATTCATGTACTTTACTTATAGCTTGAAGTTAAGATCATATCCTGTTATCGATTTTGTACACTGCAATGAAAGTTGAAAGAAGAAAGAAAGTACAACCGTAGAGAAATTCAATTCCAATTTGAAGTGACGAACCAGAAGCTGGTGAAGCAGATAAAGATTGAGATGATTCCGAAGCGTTGGCAATGAAGAATAAAGTCCCTTCCTGTAGCTTGGCAGTGGACGAGTCAGTGGAAGAGCCGGTAGCTTCGATTAACTTTTTGCTCACTTTCCTCTGAGCTCTCGAGGTAGTGAGTTCAGTCAGTAACTTGAACAACCCGTCCCTATATTCCATTATCTTATCTCATCAGGACTAGAAGAGAAAAGAGAGAGAGAGGAAATGGAAGTCCAATTATCGTAGGTGATGTTCGAAATCACTGTGTTCAGATCTTGTCTGAGTAGTTCCTCAACGTCGTCCCGTAACCACTGTGTATCCGACCCGTCTGATTCCGAGGTGGGATCTTGTCAATTGGAAGAGCTGCTGCGATATTACCAGGTGGCCGCTTACCTAGCCTTGTCCAGTACGCTACTAGTCAGTCGGCTTACTCAAAGTGAGTCAACAAAACCAGTACAAGGTGCCGGATTGGTTTTTGGTGAATTAGACTTCGTAATCAGATTCCCTCCGCGAATCGACGACTCGCTTAAAAGAAACATAGTTTCCGGTGCCAGAAACGGTTAGACTTACTCTACTCTAACAAGTAAGCAAGCCTTGACGGCCTTCGATATATCGGATGATATATCATCTTTCGATGAAAAGAAGGAATGATCCGGGTAAGGGACACGGGAACAGGTAATTGACTCTTAGCTATATCCAAAGAAATTCGTTATCCTAATAATAGAACCGATACGCCGCAGCCTATTCCTCCCGGGTTATAGAATACAAGGTAGATAGGCAACCTCTTATTTCTCTTTGAATCTTGCCTTCTCAAAAGAAGACGGAAGGACGAAAACGGAAACTTAACGGGAAAAGACTACCCCGGGGCGAGAGCACGTGAGAAAACGAAAGATTGATCTACAGTAGTGGCGGCTGTAAATAAGGGCGCTTCGTTCCGTCAACCGGAGATGAAAACGGAGCTTATACTATACCATCCCAAAAAAGATTTAACAGAGACACCTATAAGCCAAAGCATCGATACTCGTTGAATCATCTAGTTCTTACAGATCTCATTCGAAATCTCATAATCGATTTCTTTAGCTCTCTCTTCAAGAGCTCCGCTATTCACTAAGTTAGGTAAGTAGCCTTTCGTATATGACTTCTATAGCTTTCCTAAATAGAGTACCTAATTATCCGGGTATGCGCAATCAGTACGATTGATTCCTTCTTTTGGTCAAGAATATAGAAAAAGTGAGCGCCTTACCAAAAGAAATCGAGATCTTCAACGACGTTATTGTTCGGGCATTAAAGCCTTTTGATGTTTTAGATCCCCTTTCATTCCACGTTAGCTATTTGATTAGTTATTCTTCTATGATCCTAGTCTTCAACGCCTTGAGAAGCCTAAACTTTCACTCAGTAGCCTGCCCTGCCTATAATAGATAAGGAATTAGCCTGATCGAAGGGTGAAATGGAAGCCTTGGATTCGTCACCGGTTTATGTACCATCTGTCGGGTCAGTTGCTAGCTCCGGGGGGAATCACGCCTAGCATCTGCTACTATGAAATTCGAAAAATATCTAAGACGAAGTACGGAAAAGGCCAAAGGTCTTCTCTTCTATCCACAGAATAATAGGTAGCAAGAAATAAAGTCTATGTAGTAGTGCTCCGATTGCGCCTTAGGACTAGGACTGATAGGTAAATGCCTCTTTCAAATAGGGTTAGACATGTTAAGTAAGGGTAACCCGGCCTTTCCGCTGTTACTCTTCTGTAACGCTTTAATGCGGAGTTAGAGTTTACATTTTCCTCGTGCGAGTCTAAAAATTACAGGTAACGGATTCCCGTTATCACTAGTCTGAGTGCCCCGAGATACAGTGCCCGTAACGTAATATGTGACGTCTCCGTCTGCCCTTTGGGAGGAGTATCTCCAGTTTTTTCTTTTAAGTCAGCGGTATCTCACACGAAATCTCCTGCAGAGTCAAGGTAAAAAGCATATATTATTATCTTTCAGGATTCACTACGGAATAGGAGTACTGCTTCACTCACAGGGACATCATCATCATCGATAAGAAGAAGCCAAGACATAACCGTCAGATTGTCACTTTCCCAGTCCTCATGGGATGGATCATCCGCGGGCGGCTCCTTCTTCGGTAATACACCTTCACTTCCTTCTGCTCCCTATGAACATCCTTGCCGACTAAGACCAGGCGTCATACTTTCTTCCATCCAACTTCACAGTAGTGATCATCAAACTGGGGTGTCAGACTGCTTCCCATAGGTGTGGTGATCGGCTTCTGGGTTGGCCCGGTTACGTTACTTGAGGTCTCCTCTGCTATAGGTAGGGATTGGAACAGCTTAATAAATTGGAATATAAAAGAACTAGGTAATGCTTAAACGAATATACATATACCAAAGACCACAACTGTACATAACTGAAAATCTTCATCCAGGCATAATAAAAACAACCCGTCAAAGCCTTATAAGTCGCCGGAAAAAGAAAGATGCTTAAAATATTCTTAATCAGTTCTTTTGTTTGGTTGCAAATCTCTTTCTACTCCTATTGTAAAAAAATGGATAAAAGAAGATGGAGAAAAGAAGGTGAATGCCTCTAACTATCGAAGTTTGGTTGGAAGTCTTTTGTACCGGCCCGACATCATGTTTGCAGCTTTTTTCTTATCCAGATTTATGCAAAGCCCCAGCCAAATGAATTTTAGAGCAGCTTTAAGACTATGAAGATAAAAGCCTTGGACTATTGGCTATAGAATTTTGTACAACTACTCTTCAGACTTGTTGTTGGTTGGATAGGATATAGTGATATCGATTGGGCGCTGATGCTATGAGAAGTACATCTTCTTATTCATTTTATCTCGGCTCTGATTCTCATGGGCCTCCACGAAGCAACAAACTGTAGCTCAATCCTCAGCAGAGGCAGAATATGTATATGTGGCTGCGTCAATGGCAACTTCTCAAGTTGCTTCGAATAATTGAATAATTTTTGAAGATGTTGGCCAAAGTCAAGAAGAAGAAAGAGAAAGATTCTGCGACAACAAATACAAATCAGCCATTGGAAAGAAAAAGGTTTGCCACACACAATAGTACAAAATACATCGCAATCTTTTATCACTTCATAAGAGAAGCGATAGAGAATGGTGAAATTCAGCTGACGAAACGAGACAACATAAATTGCTTTACTTTAAAAAGGTGGATTTGAGGGCGAGAGAGAAGAGTCAACGGAGGAATCAATGAACGAGAATGCGTCTTTCTAAGAACACCTTCGGCCCCGTGACAGACTTTTTTATTCTTCCAAGTTTTGAAATGAGTGGTCGTAAGGGCTGGTGTGAAAGAGAGATCGAAATCAGCTTCAACCTACTCCTACAATTGCGCTCCTCCTACCAGGACTTTTCTGTGGGTAAGAGCCCAGCATTTTATGAATTCGCATTTATTCTAAATTCACATCGAAATGTGAGAAGAAAGCTGTCTCTATTCATAAGTTCCATGATACATTCTCTGATAGGTCGATTCTCTATTAATATTAAGCTAATGCCCGGTCTTCTTCCGTCGTAGATATACCCCAAAAAGGGCCTTCAGTGGTACGGGGTGCTTCAATCCCAACTATGACCATGGAATTGTACATCGGGAATATATTCTCCAGCATATTCGTCGTTATAGTTTTGGCTCTTACCCGTCACGGAGTTGGAGTCAAAGAGTGCAAGATAGGAATCCTGTGATGTCAGGTTTTTCCTACCACTACAGCTGCTCTTTTGGTTGTTTTGAAGGAATTTTTGATCCTGCTAAAATAGCATTCAAAGTCCTTAACAACAAAGGGAGGATAGAATAATAAGAGAAATGCTTGCGAGAGAAAGACATCGGAATCTTCGTCATGTTGAACCTTCTCTGTTCATAGGACGCATCTTATCCATCCTTCTAACTCATTTCTTCCTTCACCCCTATAACGAAATTCAATCTGCTTGGGTTTTTCAGCCTAACTCGTATGCTCGCAGGTATTTCCTATCTCAAATTATCCGTGGAGAGTTATTCCACTTGCATCTAGTGGGAAACGTATTCAGACAATACATGCCATCATTATTAATCGGCTATTATGTTTATGCCAGGTATACCTTATTAGCACCTGACATGGTCTTAATGATGTATTGGAATTACTTACTTCTTTTTCTTATTCCGGAGCATCAAGCTCTTAAGTCGTTGATGGGAAAAGGGCTGCAGAAGCACTCCAATCGATAGCGGAGGAAGAAAGATCATCCAATGATGAAGCAGACGGCGCGGCAGAGAAAGATAAGAATAAAAAAATATAGCTCTTTACGTCTCTGGCATTGTACTAGCAGGTGCAATAATAACATTGACGTTAGTTGTGAGGAAGACTCAAGCTTAAGTCATGGTTTTTAGGCCTTAGTTCTTTATTATATATATCTTTGCCAGAGCGAGGGACCCCCCGATCAGTCTATTAGAATGACGAATGGGTGCTGCGTTTACTTCGATTTTCTTTTTAGTTGAAGTCATAAGGGCGTCATCAATTCTATCTGTTATTAAGCCCCTGTTTTCTTTCATCCAGCCTGTAGGCAAACTTCTTTTCAAACACAAGACACAAGCAGGAAGTCAGAAAATCGAAAGAAAATGAACAATCCTTCGTACCAATCCGTACTTTCTTTCTTTATTAGGAGAGCCAGAAGAAAAGAATAAATGCCTATTTTCAATGTGCCAATTGGGAAAGCCGCTAAGATCTTTCACTAGGGATAGCTGCTTCTAGGTCAAAAGGCTAAGGGCCGCCTGCCTTTTCTTCCTTTATAGCCAGCCTATAGAGTCCGCCCTCGTATCTGTTAATGCCCCTGTAAGAGGACTTTGAGGTCAGAGTTCTCCTACCGATATTGGAATTCTATATGTTGCTAGTTTCATTTCTTCTCCTGACCATTACGCAAGCTTTTGAGCAATCCAGAGAGCAAGGCTTTCCTTTCAGTGCTAGTTCACAGTGATGGAAGCAATCGAATACGTTCGATACATAGGCGAGAAAAGTGTGCAGGCCTTTAAGCAGGATAGAATTTTATAGGGCGGCAAGGGCTCAAAGCTAGTCTCTTTCCATGTGTGTCGGCAAAAGCTACGATTAATATATATAGTTAGCTTTCGCTCTCCTCTCTGGGCTAGTCTCTTAGGTAGCAAATCCTGTAGAAAAAGAGAAAAAGCTAGTTTGAAAGCTTCAGTCTTTATCCGGCTCTCCCGGCTGTACAAAAAGCTGCTATATTTACCTTTTGAAGGCTTATTTCAAATGGAAAGGAATACAAAGCCAGCTAGAACAGAGCTAGTTGTTCTCCTTACTCTGGGCCCTCCATCCGGTAAGCCAAAAGTAGGCAAGATCAATGAAGCAGGAAAGGGAGAGCTTACTAGTGTAAGATGTCAGATATATTCCTAAACCCATAACAGCCTTGAAGGTAGCTTACGAGTAGTGGCCCGCTATTGGCCTTCGCTCTATGTTCTTTTCCAGTGACCGCCCGGTCAATTTATCGCTATTTCCCTATAAGCGAGCTAACTTAACTCCCGATCTCCTGGCTGGGTCAACAGAGGAGGGCTCACGAGAAAAGATCGATTTCTCCCTATTAAAATCGAATATGAGATCTTTCTCTCAGTGCCAGTTCTCCGCCATTCGATCCAGCAGGCGCAGTAGAAAGAGTAACAATTCCTTTTATTCACACTGTATCAGTAGTTGATGCTACTTCCATCTTTTTCTAGCTAGCTTATAAAGCTAGGCAAGCTTGTTAGCTTTCAAGCTTTGACTTTCCCATAGCATCTTCTGGGCTTTTTCGTTTTCAAGCCTTAAGAGCCCCTCGCTTGACAGTTTCAATTGTAGTTGCCTATTCGTAGTCCGAGCCTATACCTAAGAAAATGGATAACTAGTACTTTCTTTTTCCTTTAACGCGATTGGTAGAAAGCGAAATCCAATTGTTTGTATTCCAGTCCTTAAGAGATCTACCTGTAAACAGAAGCTAAGAGCCCCGGGAACATACCTTTCAACAAATCGTCACATACCGTCATCGTAAAGACGATCTTCAGGGACAGAGGACGAACTCGTTTTGAACCATTAGAGGAGAAGCGAGAACCAGTTGATCCGTAGTTTCGCCCCTCCTACTTAGACTTAATACTTATCATTTTACGATGAAAAGATGGAATTGGCCTAGGAATGCCAGAGTGGTGAAGTGAAAGTGAGACCGGAAAGGGGGGTGAATTGTCTGTTCACTATTCATCTCTGCCACACCGCTTAACTTCAGGTCCTGGGCTTGAAGCAGTAAGGGAAAAATGCACCTCCAATATGTGACACCAGGTAAGAAGAAGACATAACATAATAAAAGAGACTAGAGGTAAGCTTTATCCCATTTCCTGAAAAGGAACTTGACACTGTCCGCAAGTAGGACTCTAAAATAAATACAATTGAAACTGGATCAATGGCAATTGTAGAAGGAACCCTATATAGTTGGAAACTCACCTACTGAACTGAAAGCAAAGTAAACAACTGGAAGAGAAAGAGATGCCCTTCAAACTAAAATTGGAAAAGATGTCTAAAGTAAACTGTCTACAAACTCAGAGATTTCCTTTGCCCTTGACCTGGCTATAAGATGCTATAAGATAAGAGACTTTCTGGCTGACAGGGATCGATATGGAACGAAAGAGGTACTATACGCAGACCAAAAATAAAGGGATCTAAAACCGACAAAGCTACTACAACAGGCTCTTCAGAGTCTGTGCAACTGGAGAGGCGAAAGCACTATAAGGGCTTAAGTCAGACTTTTTGGCAGGCCGAAGCGACATGGAATCCAACTCCAACTGAAACTTTTTTCTCTGTTGACTTCCTGATTGTACTTTCAAACTAGCTTGCAGGAACTGCTATTGAATCCGCGGAAGGAGAGTCAGCCTTTGCCATTTTTTCTTGTGCGGGGTAGACGGACTCATTTCACTGGAACTGTAAATTCAACTACACCGCCCACTAGAAATAGAGTAAAAATGCCTTCTTGTTACTATCTATTCAAATCTCAATCGGCAAAGTCTCGCTACATTGAAAGCGGTAGACTGGTCCTTCTATCCAGTGAAGCACGAGAGCCCCCCTTCTCAGGCATTCACTATAAGGCTAAACTCCAGAGTCACTCATCTAGGATAGGAACCTTAACTAGAACCCGGAACCGAAGGAGATGCTTCTTGTCTTCTTTCGATCATCAATCGGTTGAATAATCTATTTATTACTGCCGTTAAGCGGTAAAAGGTCTCGAAGAACTTTCGAATCACTTGCTGGTGCTTTAGTTGATCCTAGTGAGGAAGGGTTCGGTTCATACTCTTTCACCGGTTACCGGCTTGAATAAAGCTCTTTTGGCCTTGGTTTTCTAACCCTTTCGATCACTGGATGGAATGATAGACTAGCAAGATAAAGGAAAGCGCTCTTCTTCTTGAGATTTCGAAGTCGACGAAAGAAGAAGAGTAAGCTCACGATACCAGGAATATATGGAACGAGATGTTGCTGTGGAAGAGAAAGGGGACTTGGCTAGCTCTACCAGGTGGGAGAGTAAAGCGGGAAGCAGCTCGACCCAGTTAAGGAGTCGGATGTAAGTCAGAGTCAGCTAGTAGTTGCCAGCGAATGGGCCATAAGGGAATGCGCCTCTGTACCAACCTATGATGCGGGAGAGGGGATGAGATCGGCTAGAAAAGTAGTAGGCGAAGGTCTTAGTTCCTTAAGTTAGTTGTAAACCGCTGGCCCTATATCCCTACGGATAATAAGTGGAGGGACTTTACTGGACTCGACTCGACCAAGCGGGACTGACTGATAAAAGCACACTTAACTGCTGCAGGAAGGACTGAGCGGAAAGGACTACCTTAAGATAAGGGTTCATTTTACTGTGCATGAATAGTGTCAGATCCACTCTGCTGATGAGTCTTACTCCGTTTTATGCTAAAAGGCACCAGCCTTTCTTTATTCTATTCTGCTGATAGGATTCACTGTGTCAATTCCTTTTGTGGACATCTGAGGAGAGGTAATGAAATTCGCGCAGGCGGGTCAGTAGAGGCACATTGCATATAATTGATATCACACTAAGCCAGGAATTTGGATTTTGAGTCAGGTTTGATATAACCAGGAATGAAGTGGTTCGATAGGACAAGGAGTGGGGATTTTGCTGTTGAAAGAATTGCTACTAGAGGGTAGGGGTTCTCGCCGGGAAAGCCCTTCTTTAATCAATTCACTAGCCGAGATAGATAGATGAAAGGGCAAAAGAAAGGAAAAGTGATTCTTATTAGCTTAGTTCAAATGGCCCTAGACAGATCATTGCTAAGAGAGAGATTGATCATTGGAGTTTAGTTAGGCTGACGAAAGGCTTAGAAGAGATTTGCGCTTTGCTTAAGAGTGGAAATTTGCCCGTCAAGGCAGACTACTGATTAGCTTGATGAGCGAGTTCAAGAAAGGTACTTTTGTACGGGAGAGTTCTTCATTTGCAAGAATGGGCATTACCGCTGCTATTGACTCAGCTCTTAGAGAAGCCACTGCTATTGAATCGGGATTGCCTTGGTCTGATTTGAATGAAAGAGATGTCCCGTCTCCCGCTCTTGATTAGGTTTAGTACGGGCATTTAAGTCCTGACTCTCGGTCTTCTGGAGAGAAGTCACCATAGGTCCGAAGGAAGTTTAATAAGAAGGTGGTGGTAACTAAGGATCGCTTCTCTTTCTTCTTTTGGGAGTGAAAGAGAAGAGAAGGCAAGTAAGTAGACTTCTTTCTTTTTTGATCCTGTGTCGATGTTTTCATTGAGTCACGAACGATCTAAGTAAGGAAGCAGTTCTGGTAAGGTAGCGAAGTCACCCATTGAAGTGAGCCGAGAGAGTTGCTCTTCCTTTGTTCAATCAGTTGACTTTGCTGCTATCATATAAAAAGAGAAGTATCAGATCGCTACGCCCCTTAGGCGAGTTCCTTACCCCGGGTGAGCAAAAAGCGGTTACCTCTGGTCTTCCTTATTATTGATAACGCACAGGGAAAGCATCATCCCTAGAAGACTGTCGCTAAACAAAAGCAATTCTTTTTCACATTCAACCATGAAACAGAGTGCGACTTGAGCAATCCTCTTCCACTGCTGACTACGAACAGTTGACAGCTAATGATTCTGCCCTACTTGACTTTATCAATAACCTATTTTAGAGCTGAAAATACAACTCATTTTACCAAGAAGAGATGCCAAATCGTCTTCCCTTTGATGGACATGAAAAAGGATCTGCTAGGCTGTCTTACATGTCCCCAAAAGGACTCCTTTCCTTCCCCATGTGGAAGAAGTTTACTGAAGTTTCTGTGATCACTTTACGGCATTCTTTAAGCTTTCTTGGTCACCGGACAGAGAGCTCAGCTTGCTTGTTTTCTGGAGAGAGGAAGTTATCTCCTGGGGTAAGGTAAGAGTAAGATACCTTACCACAATTGAGGAGTCATCCCTTGGCCTTTTCGAGGCACTATTATTCGCTTTCAGGAGAGGCCGATCTTGTGCTTTGTCTGAAAAAGCCCTACAAAGGGGCACTCAAAGAAAGACTAACCCAAGCCCTTCCCTTCTTCTTCAATTGCACAAGAAAGGACTATTCGAAGACAACGGATTTCTTCGACGTGTGTATCCTACTCTCATCTCAAAACCAACCTCATCATACCGATTCCAAACAAGTACAAAAAAGACAGCGAAAGAAGTAGAACCAGCATATGCTAAGCAAAGAGCGGAAAGGTGCTTTGTACCTCACTTCGCTAAGCAGCAATAATTGTACTTCAGCTCTCTTTCCAACGCCCCCCTTCGTACTCAACCTCAGGCTTCTATAGCATTCTTGACTCATAGCGGAATTACAGCACGGACTGATCGCTAGGGATCAAAACCCGTGGATCCTACCCTTAGGGAGATAGGACAGAACTATTAAGCATAAGCAGGAGAGAAAGAATGCATAGGCTCGCTCGCTTCGTCTCCATTCCATCTTCATTCGAGAATGAGTCTATTTATGAACTTGACGAATCATTGCAAGGAAATAGAATACCGAAAGAGTGCGCTGGAATGCCTGCTCCTGCCCGTTTCCTGTTGCCGGAGCTACCTATTCCCTATCTCTAACCGAACGACCTACCTACTCTCCTTCCTAATCAATTTAATGCTCAACTAAGTTTATAAAGTCCCTTCGAAAGCCAAGCAAGCACCCGAAACAAGATCTCAGACTCGCCTTCGAAACCTCCCCCAGCCCTCTTTGAAAATAGGAAAGAAAGCTACGGGAATAGGCCATCAAAGGCACACCAGAAGGCAATTCATATTGTTTAGTCACCTACGGAGATAGTTGGCTCGCACTTAGATGTTCAATACCCGCCGTGCCCCAACCAAATTATGGTGAATGAGCAAGCGGAGGCTCGAAAGCCGGAGCGCGCTAGCGCGCTTTCCGTTTTCTCGCTTGGGTTTCCCCCTCTGAGTGGAGGAATAATATGGATCGGATCTACCCATTTCGGATGCTCCTTCTCCGGATGTAGGTTATTCCCCGCGTTAATGGGATTAGTCGGTGCCAGGTGGATTTCCATGCTTGGATTGATGGCCAGGAAAGGGAGACATAGGAGGTGGGGATTCAAGATGTTAGTTCGCACTGGCTCGTACCACCTTGAATTGCAGTCGGCCTTGAAGGGATGAAGTAGCTGGTTCGATAGGACCAGGATTTGGATCAACACCTAAAATTCTAGGCGCATTCTTGAGAGTTTCACGGCCATTCACTTATCTTCCTTCTTCTGGCTTTCAGATTCTTAGTCTTACTAGAGAGCTCCCTCAAGACTCTAAGTCGGAAGCTCTCACCATTGATTGACGGAATTTATCAATCAAAAGCCCTCCTTTTTTCAAATTGAAAGGCGAAGGATTTCTTAGGAGACATGATTCACTAGCGTTAGCTTGCCCGAAAGGATTGTGAACTTCCTCGTTGACGTTGACAACAGTAAAAAGATGGGCGCCTTGATCTAGTTGAATTAGTGGACGACTCAGAAAGCGGAGTCAGAAAGGGATTTTTTGATCGACTACTTGATAGTCCACTGAAGGATTATCAAAAAAAACTGACTCAAAAAGTTGGCTTGACTAGTTTTTCGAACTCTGAAAGCACTCTCCTTCGCCTTAACTTGAAACCAGAAAAAGAGAGAGCTTAACCGCTACGGGAGATGCTAGAAGAAAAGAAGGAGGAGTTTATTGGGAGAAGATAGTGAAAGAATAGATGGAGTGAGTGCTTGCTATGCTGTGGTCCGAATTCGTCTTTCTTCTGTCTTTGCTTTGAGCCGGATCCACAAAGGCATTGAATGGCCGGGGCCTGTACGTCACACTTTTCCTCTCTTCGGCATATAAGGCATATAAGATATATAGGAAGGAGCCCGTGCATATGATAGAATGGTTTGGCGGTAGATAGACTACATACAAATGGGCAGAGATCTAGGCATCTAAGAACGGTGAGTCAATCCGGGTGATGAGAGTGAGAGTATGTGGGCAACTCGGTTCAGTAAACTGATCAAAGCCTATTATCTACCCAGGCAAAGAAAAGTGTTTGAGATCGGAGAAAAGAGTTTATTCCTAAATACTCAATGCCAGGCGCCTTGTCCGGGAAATGACAAACCACGGAATTCTTCAAAGCGTTCGAAATCCAAGGGAAACTCAAGGAATATAGGTAACCGAAGGAAGACCTAGCTCTTGGGAATAGTTATGCCCGGTAAGGAAGACTGAAAAAGGGGAGAGCAGTCTTTGATAGAAGTAGTTAGAGGGGAAATTATTAACAAGGAAAGCTAAGATCAAAATAAGGCAAGCTCAGCCGTAAACTTAGATAGCTTCTTAACGCTTAGCTACTTTTTAAGCTAGAGGAAATGAAGTAGAATCGAATCTGATCCTTTAGAAGCTATGAGATCCATTTTATCTTCAAGCCTAATCTCTTCACCCGTAACCCAACTTCGCCTAGGAGAGTGAAATTAGACTTTTAGAATCTGTTACAGGACCTAATAAATGTCTTTAGCCTGTGGAAACATTGAATTAACCGGAAAGAAGTGTAAACATCCGTCGTAACTAAAGAAGTGACACAGACGTCTTTCCCACTAAGAAATGTAGCTTGAAACTAATTCACCGAAAGCTGTAACTTCAATTCATACTTCAGTCCTATTTCACCTGACGGGAATTCACTAAATCGAATTACTTCTCTTCGAGCTTATCTCTTTCAGGAAGGACGCGTAACTCAATCTAATGAGATTTTGTTTTCCACGAGCCTACTTCATTAGTTTCATTCATCACACGAAAGAATAGAAGAACAAGAGACGGGAAGATCCTTAGGATAATCTTACCTTTAATGGCTTTTCTTTAGTCCTTCGGATCAGATTCTTTAGGAAATTCCCAGGGGAAGAGAATCATTTGGACTTTGACTTAGTCTTGTTTTGATCCCATTTGGTAAGAGGAAGAGATTCCAAGGGCATGGGAATGGAATCCCTGAATTTATACTTTCAGTTAGGCTGAAGTGTACCAACCTAGAAAGACTAAGAGAGAACTGGTAAAGACTAAAACTACTTCAATCTCAAACTTCATTTGACGGGAAATGGATAAAGAAAGTCAGTCCTTGACGAAAATAGGATGATCAAGCAAGGATGAAAATATCTTCATGTTCCGACTCTATTCTTAATTATATTATAGTGATGATCTTGGATTGAAATCCAAGGCTTTAAAGCCGGACTAATAAACCACTAAGAAGCTGAAAAAGTTGATGGGGGGAAAGGCATTCATTTAGGAAAGAATTTTTGGTTTAGGGACAGCGCATGGCTAGTATAGCTTTTCGGGGTAAGCTTATTTTGTCTCTGCTCAATCATGATAATAAGCCTTGGGTTCGACTGCAAAATCTTTTCAAGGTCAGTCTTTGTTTGAGAGTAATCCAAGTCAGGTTGGTTTGTTTGTTATGTTGGAAAGCCATTGTTCGAACTCTTCCTTATCTTCGAGATGGTTATGCTTGGATAGTAGGCAAATTTCGCTGTGGAGATACAAAACTCTTTGCACTTTGATTCCTCATGGCTGATGTCATCTCATAATCTGGTTCATGGGCTTTTTCTGCTTTGTCCACGCCCTTGCCAGTAGGTATTGAACAAAGTTTCCGACCCATCCCTTTGCCTAAGATTGATACAGATTGGTTTGGGGAGAAGCTTCTTCTAGTATATATTCTGCTTAGCCAATGCGTAAAGGGGGCAACAGCTTTGGGATAAGTTCCCCGAATTTTTGAATTTGAAGAGTCGCAGCCCTTGTTCAGAGGTCTTTTTGCTGGTAGTAAACGGGTAAATTGTTAAATAGAAATCTAAGCTATTAAGTTTTTCAGAAAGCTCGATCGAGAAAGCTACGCCTAAAGCCAGATGGAGTGTTTTGTAAGAAGAGATTTATTCTTATTCTCTTATTCCTTAATATCTTTTTCATTTTCTTCCGGTTCCGTAAATCGGCAAACGATTATCACTCTATTATATAATAATCTAACATATATAATATACTCTTTTATACTCTTTCTCCTGCTTTCTGCTTTCATATTGAAGGATATATAAGAGTCTAATTTCAGAGTCTTCACGGTTTGCTAGCCCGGGGTTAGGACTTCGCATGGCTTGTGAAAACAATATTGCTATGCTTGGGAAAGAGATAAAGGATCGCTGGTCTCTAAGGAGTTTCAACCTTGGGAAGGCCAGAGGGCTGGTGACAACAGTACCATAAATGCCGGTTTTTACAACAGAGCAGACCAGGAATTCTATCATAAATTGGGTGTCAATTGGGATCTGAGAGTTGTGAACAAGTCATACGAGTGGGTGGGTTGAGAAGGCAGTTGTGTTTAGGCCGGAGCTTAGGAACTGGCAATCATCGGTTAGGGATGGTTTGTTGGAGGCTGGTGTTGATCCCTATAACGGGTTTAGTTTGGTAGGCACTAAGATTGGTGGCTCTACTTTTGATGGTTCGGGGAGGAGGCATAGTGCAGCCGATCTGCTCAATTATTAAAATCCTGTGAATAAACAAGTGGCTGTCTATGCAAGTGTTGAAAGAATTATTTTAGCCTCTTCTTCGCCTTATTCTGGATCGAAGCAATCGGCAATGAAGCAGCTTCCAATGTCATACCTTTTGCCTCCACTGCTCGCTCTGTTTTCATTCGGAACCTAGCTTCACCACTCTATCTCACTGCGGCTACCCTGATGGAGAAGATTACTGGGCCACTCTCCGCAGGTTCACTCCGGTTGGCATTGGAGGATGTCAGGGTGAACCCAATTGTGCGCTTAAATTACTCTGGAAATGGAACCGTCGAAGATTTTTCATTAGAAAACTAAAAAGAATGGTTCATATAGAAATCATTTACACCGATGTATCCTATCTTGTTGCTTCCTGTCCCCCTTCACACTCCCCGGCATTCATCCAAGAAGGCTAATCCTGAGGAAGGCAAGTCGAACAACCAAATGATTTAGGAGTTCATACCCCGATTCATTCCCAAAGAAAGAGAAGGGCTTTCTTCTGAAAGGAGACAGGAATAGGACCGATGGGAGGGAACTGGCTTGCTACCCTTTGATTGACTTGCTTTGCTCCTGGCTTTCTTGCCTGGAATGACTTCCCGAAGGAAAGGACTTAGCGCTTGAAACTCCTAGCTCAACTAGCGCTTTGCGCCTTGGCAGGGTAGAAGGACTAATTCAGTCTATTGGGCCCTAGAGGAGCTATAGACTGACGTTAGTCAGTTTCCCCGCTACTCCTTTGTCTTGGAGGAAGGGAAGATAATGACATTGAAACAAGAGCGTATTCTTGGCAAGATCCGATCGGAAATAGCCATATAATAATTATAGGAAGGATATATCTTATCAATATTAAAATCGTATCTTTTTCACAATCGCCGATCGAAAGAGTGCAACCATGGCAAGCAAGACGCGAATAGAGCTGTCTTTCACATCAGGAGAGAATACTTCATTGAAGTCCACACCCTCTCTCTGACTATAGCCCTTTGCAACCAAGCGTGCGAGGAATTATTGAAAAAAAGGCTACGCTCCTGCTTACGAAAGACTACTTTCCAAGCGAACTACTGAAGACAGACTACTGGGAGTGGGAATAAAGCTCCAGCCCTTAGCCCTGAACTCCTTCAATATCGCACCTACTACCAAAGACTGAACCAAAGAAGGGATGGGATAGACATAGCCATCTCTCCCTCACCCTATTTTTCCCCTTCCCTTTTCACCAATGTCACTTGCTCAACAACTAACTGCCTTCTTCCACTACAGCCGACCAGATTTCAGAGAACTACTTCATCGTCTCGTATAAGACGGACACCTATGATATGGAATGGCGCCCTCCGTCAAACTCCTCATAAGGCTCAGGCTGGCCAGAAGGGGTAGCCATTGAATTAGCATTGGAAGAATGTGCCCATTGAGCTCTACTTTAAGTTTGAAGTTAAGCGGGGAACTTCACTACGTAAGCAGCCATAGCTGCAGGAAAATCCTTTGCTTGCCTTGTGTTCATGTGGGACGTAGAAGACTTCGACTTTACTGCTTGAGGAGATTTCGGATACTTAGACTCGCTTACTCGCCATCCTTTCCTTATAAGTTTAAGCACGTAAGGTTGAGCTGCTAGCATGGAAGATCTTTTAGCAATCAAGTCCTTAGACCCATATCAGGGGACAGAGAAAACCTATCTTAGTGCCCTTCGTAAGGAAAAAAAGACACTTAGTTGCTTTAGGGGCAAGAGAGAACTTAACTCATTCCATTGAGTTAGACGGAAAAGAGACTTATTGAATATGTTCCATGAGGCCTTATCAGCGAACAGATCTTTAGGTGCTTTCAGCCTCCGAACTGACTAAACCCGTATCTCCGATTCAGCCGTCAAGTTCGAAAGTAGTTAGAATCCTTTCATTTCCCGTCCAGCTTATGATAAGGTAGGGCCTGGAACTAACTGAAAGAAGATAGTAGAGACTTTGCCGTCGGGAACATATCCTATTGATTGAATTACTAATTCTGGGAAATCACTTACTCATCGGACTGAAGTATAGTCAGAAGTGACAGGGGACTTCTTAGTGAAAATCACAAATTCTTGCTTATGCTTCCTCCTTGCTAAGGAAGATGGCTAAGCCGAAGATCAACTACTCCCGGAAGTGGACGAAGATGCCCTCTTTCATAGTTCAAGTGACAGGGCTTCTGAAATAGCATATAGAGGTTGAGATTCATCAATAGTTGACTAATTCAAGCATTATAAGCTGCCGGGGAATCCTCTTTCTATTTAATTACACGTCCTGAAGAAAGCAATTAATAGGGCTAAGGCACTAGGTACTAAATGAAGTAGAAGAGAGGAAGATTAGTCTTTCTCTTTTTCTGACAGGGGCAGAGAGGCAGATACGAAGAGCGGCAGAGCCGGACTTCTTTCTTTCTATTCTACTCAAAGTCGTGAAGGGTTACATTCCTATAAAGCCTTCCTTAAAAATGCTTAATGGACGAAAGGCCTAACAGAACTGGAAGAAAGTATGATTCTTCCTCTTGATACCAGTCCATCAGGTGAAATACCACGGAAGTAAGAAGAGAAGTTTGATCCGAAGATTCTTAGTAAGATTAAGTGTTACACTTTCCCGACTGTGGAAGAATCAAGGAGGGGCTTTAAGGCAAGTCAGTCAGCAGTCGGAGATGCATAAGCAGAGCTAATTGGCTAAGCCTGCAAGAAAAGTCTCTTATTGCCCGCTCACTGAACTCTCCTATTGGAGACAGAAAGAAGGCAGCTGGTTGAGCCAGAGATCGGTATTGATCTATTTAGTGTTAAAGTAAGGATTGAGGTCTTTCGATTCCGGAAAGCAGTAAATCCCCTAATTTCGAATTGAAGGAATTGAAACCAACTCCAAAATCCAATAACCATGGAAAAACATATCTCCGTTTCAACTTTAACATCGAACAAGCGTAACTACTAACCTTAACGCTTCTTCGATCTATTGAGTTAGGAAAGCACTGTGAAGTCAGAAGGCGAACTTCAGTCATTCTCTTTCGTCTACCAGCCCGTAAAGAGATTTCATTAGTCTTTATCCTCCTACTCGATTGTGAGATTAATTGGTGGAGTTGCTTTAGGTGACTGTTAGTAGTTTAGTGTTCTCAGACAATCAGTCTTTATCTGTGGCTTCTCTGTCTCAGGTTGTGCCTCAGAAGGATAAGATTCCATGGGACTAAGAACTGAATCAAAGGCATTAGTCAGACTTCTTGGGTATGAGAAGCCAGCGGGGATAGTCCCAGAGGTGAAGACTGGAAGACTAACAGACAGTTTCCTTGACTACTGGTTTTTCTGCCCGTATTCATATATGGCTTACTGGGACCTTGAAATAGAAATAGTCAGTGAGAACGGGGACATTGAAAAGTCCCTTACTTCATTTCAATTCAAGATTGACGGGTCTACTAAAGCAAGCAAGACTAATCCCATCGGGAATGTACCAAAAGAGAATGACTGAAGTCCGGTCAATGCTCCTGCCTTTTCACTTTTCCCGCTAACTGCTAAATGAAGTCATTAGGAGAAAGCCTGCTAACTAAATAAGGCTACTATTCTCATCTATAGCTGGAAGCTAGCTAACCTTGCCTACTGTCTTCCAATGGGAATTATGTAACTGCTACATCAATTACTTACACGAGCTCCCCGGGAACTTCTAACTACAAATCATACTAAGTGACTTTTCACTCTGTATCCGGACTGGAATGCAATAGATCGATTAGGAATCTCTGGAAAGATCAATTCTGACTTAAAAGCTTTCCTTTTACTGGCTTGCATCCTTAGTTAACTTATAGCTCTTTAGCCTTGAGTGTGGCTTTCTGACTGACTTACCTTCTAGTGAGGACTAGTCAGATCAGAGGCTTGAAGATCCTACTCAATTTCCTCACTAACTTCCAAATCCCCTCCGTGCCATTCATAGTTTTCACTCCTGGCCAACACTGGCGCCTTTGCTTTGGCGAGACTATTGAGATCTAGCTTTCTTTTGGTCGGCTTGCTTGGAAGAAGGAAAAGAGTTGTTTCCCATTCCTAATAAGGAGCTAACCTAATTAGCATTTGTAAGAAAACCTTTACCGAGGGGCTACCCTCTCCTGTAGAAAGAAAAGGGCAGGGATAAAGCGACGGGATTGGGATATGCTATAAAGAGAAAGGATGACTTGAGTTCCGTGAGTTGGGTTGGGGAAGAGGTCTTGTATTCTTACTGACTCATTAGTGCGAATTAGTCACCCTAATCTATCACAGGGGTCTATCCGAAAACTCACAGGTACGGTAGTTGAAGGCTTAGATAGGGAAATCATTCTAAGAAGTGGACAAGGGGGATTGAGTCATCCAATCTAGAACAGAAAGGAAGCCTAATGTGTCTGTGCAGTCTTCGGCATTAGTACTTCTCGTCCCGGATGTAGAATAGGTCTTTCGGAGCAGCTACTCTTTCTTTAGCTCGGGCAGTCTGTCCGCCTGAGACAAATCACGAGACCTCATTTCTTTTCCTTCGGTCGAGCATACCCCAACCTTTCCTGTCGGTAGAATGGCTTGACTTCTTCAAACCAGATTATGTTCGGTTTCTTAGCTGTGTGGTCATGGGTTGAGAAGTAATAGAATCAGGCTAGGTTAGCGAGGAGAATCTCTGTGGCAAGTGCTTGATGTGGGCATCTATCCATATTCATTCAGCTTTCTAAATAACTAAATAAAGATAGATTCTTGATCGGCTGGAAACCAACTTATAGAAGGAAATCGTGGAAGTGTCCAAAAGACGGGGAAAACACAAGATGTGATGTCTTCGGTCCGACATCCTTAGTGAAATCAAGGTTGATGTAATTTTCCACGCTGTGAGAAAGACATCTTTCCATCTTCTTCTTTTTCTTTCAGGCACGGCTGGGACTATGGGGTTCTGTATTGCAGGTTAACCCTACCCCACTAGTAGCAATAGGCGGCATAGAGGAAGAAGCACTAGGCCTAGGAATCAACAACATTAAACCTTTGTTAGAAATTATCTCCTTTCTTATTGTGATCGGAACTAAGAAGAATGGTTGGGACAAGAAAGATCGACCATAAAAGCTGATAAAGAGGAAATAAAAAAGGGGAAAGAGCACTCACACAGTGAAAAAAAAAGGTGTGGTATCGGGCGAGGTAAGCCCTTTTGAAAGAAGAAGGTAGGAAAGCATCTACTGAAGTAGCGGATAGAGTCTCTAGTGAAGTTCAAAGGAAAGCAGCTAATAAGGAAATTTCAAACTTATTGACTAACTACACTAGTTAACCAGTCTTTAGGATCGGGACTTGGCTCGAGAGAAAGAGGGTTTGGAGTTAGTTACAAGCTGGACTAAGACTGAAATGAAGGAACCAGAACCAGATGGAGGGCCGGATAGGAGTTATGCTTTTTGGAAATGAGGATTAGCAATCATTCGACAGTTGGGGTGCATTTTGAATATAATACTTCTATTTAATTGGATTAGCCCGCAAGCAGCCTATTGATATTTAGTTACCTGAGAGTAGGATTTACTACCATGCGGGTTGATGGAGTTCGTGCCCCATGCCCATGGCTCACTGAACTCCCTTTCGAGAACTGAGAAGAGTTAATGCTGAAGGTGAATGTTAGGAGTTATTTTATGTATTGAGATTATGTAAAGCTGCCCATAAGGGTGGTCTTACATGGTGCTAATTCTTCCTAGTATGACTTACTTACTGACCTGACGTATTGATTAGACTTCCTCACTCCTTTCAATCCCTGTAAGCATCTAAAAAGAGAAGCAAGGAAATTGAGAGAATTAAATAAAGACTTGCAAATATCGGACATCGATCTCACTAATATCAAACTCATTTTTCAAGCATCCGATGGGTGATTAGACCTCATGGGTGCCATAATTGGCATTTTTCTTTCCTATAGCTTACAAAAGAAAGAAAGTTAGCTATTTTGAGCTATTCCAGTCTATGAATCCTAACTCCCAAGAAACCCAATAAGCCTAGCCTGCTAAGTTCCTAATACCATTGATTCTCTGCCCGTATTCTCACCGTGGTAACTGACTATTGAATCTTATCCGCGTCAGTTAGTTGCAGTGGAATTACCATTGGAAGTCTTTTACGGGAGGTAGTTGGAAGAAATGCCACTAACAAGGCTGCTGACGCTAATTCCTCTAAGTAACTCTTTGCACGCCGGTAAGAAAGACTATAAATTACGTAGAAAGAAAGCCGCCTAAAAAGGAAGTTTTAAGCATTGGAAAAACCTTACGCCTAACAGCAACAAGGAAAGCAAGAGCTCTGACTGGAGATTCTCCTACTTCTACAACTAGGAAGGAGCCCACATAGATCTCATTACGGGAAAGCAACGTCAAATGGAGAATCACCCGCAGCAGGACCAGAAAGGGCAATAGAATGGCCTGACGCGCTCAAGAAAGATCACTAAGAAGGCTATTTCACTCTTCCAGCCTGACGCGCTCCTGGTGAAGATACGGAGGAAAGCTAAGCCATATCCCCATGGGAATCCCTTCCTTTGCCCAAAAGCTAGTACTTTTTAAGCAACTAGGCTTAGTTGAATAAAAGCCCTATTAGCTACAGAAAAGCAAGACAGTGACGTAAGTTAGAATCTGTCTATTGTTGTACAATCCCGTCCGACTAAGATAACTGAAAGTAGAGTCTAAAGCATTGGCATAAAGTCAGGATAGTTTCAAGTCAGCGGAAAGATCAATCCTTTACCTGGGCTAGAGTCGAAGCCATATATCCCTATATTCAGTATGGGATAGACTTCGTATCTTTATTGACTAATAAATGTCCTCTTTATGTTCCCACTTCCTCTAACTAGTGCAAGCCCTGAGGCTAGGAAGTAGTAGTGTTACTACACCGCCCGAGTTTGAAGCATCAACTCTTAACTGATCCCGTGGGAACATAGGAAGGAAAAGTTTAGAAAGCCAAATCACTTCCCCATTGGATTCAATGCCAAATCCTTACCCGTTACCTCTGGTTAATCTATTCCAAAACCGGGGATTCCATATCTCTTACTTCTCTAGGCTTCATTTCCTACACCCAAATGGGAGACAAAGGCAGAGTTCCCCATCTCTCCAGCATCATCTAAGGCAGGCCTGGAAGCAGCTGTTGAATTAACTGAAGTGGGATCCTGTAAGGTCTGGAAGGAAGTTAGTTAGTCTAATTGACACAAGCCTATTTTTAGTCTTCGTGACCGGCTTCAGTCCTCTATCAGACAGTTAAGAGGCAATGGTTGAGGTGACTGTTCTATTGTATGATTTATGGCCTTGACTTTGAATGAGAAGGGAGGAATGAATCTCTTTCAAATAGCAGGCCTACTGGATTCGTCTTGTTTTCTATTCTTTCTATTCTCCCGTCCTTTCCCCTGGGCTATCTCCTGAGTTCAGCTTGAAAGTCTAGTAAGGTTAGAAGTTGAAGGGCATTATCTCAGCCATAAACTATCTATGACGCTTATTAGGGCTTAGCCACTTTAGAAGCTAATAGATCTTTAGGGTCTTCCCCTGGAGTTCCAGAAGTAGGGATTTATTAACCCTAGTCCTAAGCCTTAAACAACTACGAAGTCAGAATGAGCTGCAAGCTAGTCTAGTATGGTAGTTTAAAGCCTGGGATGAAATGCCAATAGCCAAGGAAGATCTTCCGGATCAGAATCAAACCAATTTCATACTATTTCCCAGTTCTTTTTAACTCCAAGAGGAAACCAATGAGGAGAAGGCGGCCTGAGATTAATAGTTCTAATTAGTCCCGTCAGTAGGAAAGCTTAGCTAGCAGGAAGCAAGAGATGGCACTGTAGGCTCTTCAAGCCTCGGCTCTAATCCCATTCTCTGTAGTAGGATTGAGACTTTCCTTACCAGCCCGATCCTTCTAACTTGCTAGCTGGCCTTACCGGGGATTCTCTTACTAATCCTTTGGAATCAGTTCCCAGGCCTTTAGAATCTCTTCCAAAACCGTCTTCTTCAATTACTAAACCCCACGGATTCAATGCCACTAGGCAGTCCGGAATTCGAATTAGTAGTGTTATTGTTGTTGCAATCCTTTACTTAGACCCATCCTTCGATTGAGAAGAAGGAAAGGCGGAGTAAAGTCCCCTCGATAGGACATAGAAATCTTAGTAACTTCCGAGTGAAGACAGAAAGGCACATCAGTCCTATAGAAGAAAGATAAGAATTCTAGCTTGAGGGGAAAGATAGAGCCTGCAAGCATCCCTTTTTCTTTGCGGAGATTCTTTAGGTCTTCCGTGAGAGGGCTGGATGGAATAGGAATATTTGGCTTCGATTCCCCCTAGCCCTCAAGATCATTTGATAGAGTTTAGACTCAGTCCGCTGCATCCTCTTTGAAGGTAGGAATTGAAGTCTAAAATTACATATAATAGAGCGAGCAGCACGCTACTTCACTCCTCTTTAAGACGTAGAAAGACCTAACGGGCCAAAGATAAGGCAGCAAGTAGTATTTTCTAATACAATCCTTCCTGGGTAATATCTTACTAAAGCAAGGGGAATCCGATAGCAGCGAACATCTCTCTAGTATCTTCCAGTAGAATATCTTACCCTAAAGCCTTAGGAAGAAAGTACTTTTTCTGCCTAACTGAAATCAGTTCGAAATGAAGAAAAGAATAGTTCCTTCGTGCCCACTCGTCTAGAAGTAAGATCCGGCAATTCCACTTCCGGGGGAAGTAAGTGAAGTCATAAGATGAGACTTTCCCCTGTATCCGGGAACATAGACGAGATTATGATCTTTTACCCGCTAACTGGTACCTAATTGAGGAAATAGATGCTGTTTTCCAAGAGTGCTGAAAAAGCCGACCTCGATCTCACTAATATCAAACTCATTTTTCGAAGGTCACATGGCCTCATAATTTTTTTGTGCAACTTTTTAAGATTCTAGCTTACAAGATCACTTTATATTGCTATTTTGCTCCGGCTCCGGGCTAACTTATTCTTCCTCATCAGTAGCAGCCTAACAGCAAGTATAAAGCTAGGGATTCAATGCAAGCCAGTAGTAGGTTAGCTTGCTTCAAGCTTTAGATGAGAATAGTTGGATTATTTAGTCTCTGGGCATTCTATTCCAATCATCTTTCCCGTCCCTGATCTGATCTGTAAGGCAAGGAAGTAGAAAGAAAATAACCTTGGATCCCCTTTTCCCGGGTAAGCAAGTCTATCGGTTTACGCAAAGGCTGTACTAAAGTTTCCTAGTTCTCTTTATACGACGACGTCTGGGGAGTGATGTCTTGAGATTGACTTACCAAGACCGGACTAAGACACTGATTTACAAGGCCTGCCCTTACAAGGGAAGAGAGTTAGACTATTGACTGATAAACCCGGTAGGCTAGGTTCTTTCCTACTTCTATTTCGATTGAAAAAATTCCCAAACCCGGGGAATAAATGCAAGTCTTAAGGCTAAGACTGGTCTAAGCATCAAATTCTAGGTTTTTTGATTCCTCAGTCAGCTCTTGGACTATCCCGGAACGAAGAATCTAAGCCATTGAAGGCCACCATCCCCTGCTTACTCATATCATACTATTCGAAAACCCTGTAATTCAATTCCTCTAAGGCAACCTCTGCCGCAATCTCATATGAAGAGATTGCTCTTTCTTCCGGAAGAAGCCTAAGCAGAAAGATCAAATTCTAGCTTTCTACGTATATTTGCAGGATTGAGTTAGATTTAGCAGCTAAGATCTCTATTTGATCAGAATGCCTATGAGATTCCAATGCCTCTGATCCGAGTAAAAGAAGTCTTGATTTAGTTAGACCAGATAGAAAGCACTTCTTAGTCCAGCCCAATTCCCTGAACTGAGGTCAGCTCTTACCATCTCTAGCTCCAGAACGTAAGGATTAGGTAGACCTATTGGAAGATGTTAGGGAGAGGATTGCCAGGTCTTGACTTCTCTCTGCCCCTGCGGACTAAGTTCTTTCGGAAATAGCAGCCTTTATTAGCCTATGGGATAAGCCAACGAATGTAAGATGAAACAGGATCCGCTACTCTATACTGACGAAACAAGATCAGCCTATTCACCGCTCTTCTCTGGGCTTCATCCTATTTCCTTAGAGGTTTTCCATTCCTCAGATCTATTGATAAACAGGAGATAACAAGTCAGTCCATTGTGTTAGGAAAGGCCCTATGAGGTAACGGACTCTCCTCTAGTTGCAGTCTTTACTGCCTATTTTTCAAACTCAGTCTCCAGTCACAAGAAGGGCTAAGTCAGACAGAAATGCCAATTATCCCGTCTGCCATATTCCCTCTTTTGCTTCGGAACGATCAGACTGAGACTTGATGTCCTGGAGTTCCAGATTCTCTTTCTTACCGTTCACTCTTTGGAACAAGCCTAACTCTCAAAACAAAGAAGAAAGTTACCTCGGGCCCAAAGCAAGAGCAAGATAGTACAAATCTCTTCAATTAACCTTTTAATCACTTCTCAAAACCAGGGAAATTATGTAGGAAAGAAATGTCATATATGAAGTTAGGTATGCGCTTGTAGTCAGTATTTCAGTCAACTTTGAATCAGTCAACGAAGGTACGTAGTGACTCTCTATCGAGAGTTCAAGCAGATCATCAACTACTTTAGCAGCGAACTGATCTGAAGGATATGACAGCCTAGGAACGGACTCTTCCAAGGGAAGAAATTCATTAAGAAGTCAGTCTGAAGTTGGAGATGACGACTAAGAAGTCTTAGCCCAGACTAAGAGACTAAATGAAGTACGATCTTCAAGCCTACTATTCCAAAATGGGATCAAAAGAAGAACGAACCAATGGGCGTGGCTCACTGAATTCGTCTTTAGGACTGAGAAGACTGACAGTTTATGGAGTCAAGTCAGTCAGAATTGATCTTTCCAGAGTTGACTGATTCTAGTGTTATTGACTTAGGAAAACAGTAACTAACACCCTCAAAGAGGAGGAAACCCAAAGCCTTAGATGAGATTACCCAAGACCCTGGGCTTCTATGCAACTATGACGCTCCGGAACTCTTACTGAGTGCTACAAGTTAAGATTTGAATGTTAGTCAAAGGTAGTCTCTTTCTTTCGTTGTTGCAGGAGAGAAAAGAGTGACTGCTTTCGGTGACAGCTAGTACTTAGATTTATTAATCTTTATCTTGTTGTGCACGTGGAGATTGAGAAGTTAGAAATCAGTCTTGTTCCCCGGCTCACTGAACGTCACTATCGGAAAGCCAGAGTTCACTCAGAAGCGGGACTTAAGTCATAGAAGTCAGAAACACGAGCAAGTTGTTATGACTTAGACGGGCGCACAAGAGTTCAATCAGATAGGAGCTTCCCCACTCCGTGGTAACATGGTGAGGTAGCAGCAGTCTATCTTTGCCTTGTTAGACGTCTGCCCAACGAAAGAGCAGGATTAGCACTACGAACTCGGAGAGATCAGACAGGAGCATTCCGAAGTTGGAAAGAAAGACCATCACTCGCAAGCTATTCAGGAGCCTTCCACTCTTGCTCTTCTAGAACAGTGAAAGCCTATTCTTCTTCACGTGAAAATTCCCTATCTCCTATTCTCTTTCTGTGCTCGTGGATATCTGAACTATTGGCATTTGCCCATCAAAGAGCTTTCAAGTCCGAGGCTAAGGCAGTAAGAGCAGTAAAAGAGTAAGGGGACGTATCGGGATTCTAAACCTCAAAGCCTATTCTGATTTACAAAGTAACCTCGGGATTCTTTTTGATTGAAACGGAAACAAGAATGTTCGTTCTTTCTCTAACGGGATCGGGCACAAGGAAAGCATTTCGAGGATGATTCTCCTCTTTTTAGTAGAAAGAATTTCTTTTGGGGAGCTACTTTTCTTCCTTAAAGATAAGGTATCGGCAACATTGTGATTGAGATCAAACTGCGATACGGAGAGACCGCTACAGCTCGGGTGGGAACGAGTAAAATGAAGACTGTTCCCATATCAGGCTCACTGCGAGTCAGACTATCAATCTCTTTCTTTTTATCTTTTGAAAAACTCAAAACTGTTTCAAGTGAATTATGCGAAAACGAAGAAAGTTAATAGCTGTGTCCGATCTTTATCGTCGTCTCCCTAAAGTGCTATCTGCCGCTGCCGGTTCAGCCGCTCCCCCAGCCCAAAGTCTCAGTATTTCGGCGGCTCCAGCCGGTACAGGTACAGAAGTGGCTACAAGGGAGCAGCTTTCTAGTGTCGTCCAAGACCAATTTTGTCCCACCCTATTCCCACAAGCTTAACCGTTCCACCGGTTTTTGCGATGGAGGAAGAATGCAGTCTTTTTGATCCTTTTAACCTTCTTTTTGAAGGGATATGTGATCAACTCTTATCCATTCACTCCACAGCACCCATACCACAATTAACTCCATTTTCGAACGTTGAAGAGGTTTTGGAGTTGTCCGTTCTCTCCATGTTAGAGAATTACGATCCTTCCCTTTCAGCCCTTCAAAGATTCCACTTGGATTTAAGCACATGGGGGGTCAATTCGGAGTCTTTCCACTTCTTCATTCAAAATATTCTGTGATAGGGGTGACGGAGCTGCTACAATTGCTTCAGCGGGAGCTGCTATCGGTATTGGAAACGTCTTTAGTTCCTCGATCCATTCCGTGGCGCGAAATCCGTCATTGGCTAAACAATTATTTGGTTATGCTATTTTGGGCTTTGCTCTAACCGAGGCTATTGCCTTGTTTGCCCTAATGATGGCCTTTTTTATTTCATTCGTATTCCGATCATCTGACGTCTTTTTCTTACCAGCCTTAGCGCAACTAGGGGGTAGAGCACAGTAAAGAAAGAGAAGAATGGCAATAAAGAGGAAATAATGAAAATGGATTATTCTTCAGTCGAGAAAAAAGTAAATACTGACGGAGGCTAGTCCCCGAAAATGCTCCGCGCGTAGGTTCAAAAGTCGTTGGGGCTTACAATTTACCTTGTGACTTCTTTCTTTGGTCGAGCCTTCTTCGGACGTCGATCAATCTATCACTCGTCGCTCTGTCATTGTCTGATTTTTGGTTGTTTGATCACACTCATAAATTATGTATTTACTTATCGTATTTTTGCCCTTGCTCGGTAGTTCCGTAGCAGGGTTTTTCGGACGTTTTCTAGGATCAGAAGGAACCGCTATAGTGACTACTACGTGCGTTTCATTCTCTTCGATCTTATCTTTGATTGCTTTTTATGAAGTCGCACCGGGAGCTAGTGCTTGCTATCTAAGAATTGCTCCATGGATTTCATCGGAAATGTTTGATGCTTCTTGGGGCTTCTTTGGCGACCGTGAAGTCACCGGATGAATTGCCGAGTAGATAGATCTGATCCGGACGCGGCTGTTGCTCCACGGCGATACGGACTCGACCCGCTCCTACCCACCACGGGGCACCATAGCATGTCGGGAATAAGGGAGGAC